GAATCAAAAGATTAATCCAGTTGGGAATTTCCACAACAGGATCTTTATCTCACTAACAAAATCTGAGGCTGATACCTGAGAAGTGGAGTTCCCCTATTTCATGCCTAGAAGGCCCTATCTATGCTACTAAAGCTGGTAAGGGAAATGAATGAAATAAGCTTCTTCAATTCGCATGTGGTAAGCCAAACCATTTTCTCTTCTTTTTTTTTGCATCTAGAATGCTTTAAGCGGTATTTCAACAACGAAAATCATGGTACCAAAGATGGTGCGCCTTCAGAGGTGGAGCCAATTAGCCGCTTTCCTTGTTGCCATGTACCTGGTATCCAGGGATGGGACCTTCCGCCCAATTCTTTTCTTGCCTCGGACGGGAGTCGTCATCATTGATGGTCTTTCTTGAGGAATGGTTCCCCCAGGTGGTTCATCAATCCTCCTTCAAGCTAGGGGATGGCTGGTTGGGAAGGTCTCTTTGGGACGAAATGGGCCAATCAGAATAACGTCCTTTGAGAGTTCGAGATGTAGGAGCGAGTCTTCGACTTTCGGTTCTGAGGATCTAATTTCCTGATGCCGTTGGGTACGGGTTTGGGTACCAGTGACTCAAGTCTTTCGCGAATAGATTATTGAAGAACTTTTCCTAACTGAGACCAATCTTTGTTCTCACCTATCTATGAACGAGGAGAATCTACGAGGATACGCGGGCAACCCACGTATGAGAGATCTGGTCCTTTCGGCTCTAATTCTTTCTCAAATCAAGCGGACTGGGATGGGAATGGATCAGTGGGTAGGAGCCCTTAATCTTAATAGAGTTACGATGAAATAGCCTGTTTTAGGGCATAAACCTTATTTATGGAAGGGAAGACCTTAGAAAAAATAAATAATACATTTGACTCAACCCCGTGTTTTTAGGTTAGGACGAGCCTTGAAAAAGCCTATTTTTGATTAGTTTCTCCGGTATAGGAGAATTAAAAACTTTCTAATTGTGGCTTGTCTATTAGTGGAAATGGGCCGATGAGCTTTAGCCCCTGGGCGGGATCAAACAATTCTCTTTTCGAAGCCGTCCATTAACTAAAAAAGGCTTGCGGGCTTTCACCGGTAGGGAAGGTTCAAATTCGAAGAGATATGCCAATATAGCTTCAGTGGATCTAGTGGGAATGAGATTCTATGCCCAAGTCAGTCTCTTAAGAGTCAAGCTTGCCTAACCGCAGAAGTAGGACCGAGGACCAAGAGCTCGGGAAATCAAGATCGGGCATCCAGCTTTGCCGTAAGAACACTGACTTCGAACAAAGAAAGACCGGGTGGTCTGGCTCCAGGTGTGCCCCTGAGATAGTATCCCCTTGGAAGGGCTTACACATATAGGGGATAGCTGCGCTTACTTTAATTCATCATGGAATAGGAGCAAAAGAATAAAGGTGAACTCGAGTTGAATAGAAAGAATACTTCTTGATGATTGAATCAGTTTATTTTCTTTTCTCATAAGGAAAAGAGATGTTCGGCAAGGAAACTGGCAGTGTTTCCAAGATAGATAGTTGTTGCCACGGATCATAGTGCATTGGCTCAGAGGTGGGGCCCCAGTGCAGCTCTCAAAGGTGAAGATCTTTTGTCAAGGGCTCAAGCGCAAAGAATTCTCCTCCTGCTTCTTCTTTTTGCTCTTCTTCAGGCGAGATAGAATGGATGAATCTTCCTTCGCCCGAATAGAGGGTTACTTCCCTTGTTAGGTTCAAGTACGTTATATGCTTTCCTAGGTGCTTAAGTCAATGAGTGGATCTGGGAGACTAAGGCGGGTCAGCTCAGTTAGATGCTGTGGACGAAAGGCTTTCACTGGCCTATCGGCGGCTCGGGGAAGAAGAGGTCTTGCAGCAGCAGTAACATATGTAGGAGGTTTGGAAGAAAGTATGAACGGGGCTTGCCCCCCTATTGGGGAACCTTCTAATCCCGATTCTGCCTTTGGAGCTATAGCTATATGAAAATGTCATTTTCTTTTTTCGTTTTCTTACTGATTTCGGCTCGCTACCTATAGAGCCTGCTTGATAGAGCAGCATCGTTACCAGATCGTTTTATATAAGGGGAATTGGCTTGAAGATAAAGAAAGGCTGCCGGCTCGTAAACTCGCTCCTAGGTATCTATAAAAGGGCAATGAAGAAGAGAAAGAATCTTAAGCCGGACATAGCGATTGGCGAACCACAACTCGTGCTTAAAGCTTCTCCCTTTTCCCCTTGCACTGGACGCGTGTGCTGGGTAGCGGAGACCTTCTTCCCTCCCTCTCCCTTCTTATTCTGCCTTACCTTTCTTTCTTCTTGTCTTCTTTTTTTTTTCGATCCGGGGGAAGTTAATGTGGGTTACTCTATGAATGCAAAAGAATAAGTGGTCTTCTAATATAAGAATGCTTTTTGAATCTCTTTTTCTGTGCTTTTTAGTGAGGGAGCGAAGCCGTGGGTCTCACCTGTAATCCCGGAATGGAATAGCCGTACGAGGGAATGTGAGGTCTCAGAGTCGGTGTCTTCGTTCTCTACCTCTACATAAATTACATCTTTCCTATATGAAGACAGAGTACCAATCAAAGGAGTACTCATTCTCTCAAACTAGAAAGCTCTTTTTAGATATAAAAATTTATCATATTTCCAAGTAGTACTCATACGCCTGGTTAACAATAAAAATCTACGTCACATGCTAGATGCAGTACAGTTTCGTACAAGCCAAGCACAGACCTCACCCACTACTACCGGCTTTCGCTGGCCTGGGAGAGCGAGTCATTAAGCTAAGGCTAAGATGTCCCGGTACTCTGGAAATCTGACTTCTGCTCAAAGGAATGAGTGGGCGTAGGAGTCAAGGGAATGAACACAACACATACTGGGTCTCCAGGTGAATAAACCCAAGGTCTAAACCTGTGTTGTAGCGGAAAAGAAAAGGGAAGACAGATACAGATCCCAAAAGCTCATAAGAAGTCCCAAGGTTAGGTACGCCTACTGCTTAGCTTTGGAGTGAATGCGTAGCTCTGAGCTCATGGTCTTTCTTTGCTTTCGGAGGTAGGAAATAGAATAAAAGTCCAAAAGCTTGAGGCAGCTGTGTCTGTGTAGTGACTCCGTACCCAGTGTGGGTTGGTTGACTCCTGCTTCCCACGGGCTAACTAGATAACATGAAATGACTATACTATATAATAGAAATAGGCACCAGGTCTCGTCTATAAAGACAAGGTAATGCTCTACCGAGGACGAAGCTAGAGTGCTTTCGTGTAAGTATGTGAAACAGAGCCAGTAGAAGAGAACTCGGATTCCCGGCGTGAAAGCTCATACCTCATAAATTACATATATGAAGACAGAGCCAACTAGTACCATTCCGGCTTGCAAAGTATAGGCTACACAAGCAAAGGGTATCTGAGCAAGTGAGTCTCTGCTTGCTTTCTTGAAATCTCCTTCTTTTATAATATAAATAATATAATAGAGAAGAGAGAGCCTATTTTATTGCCTAGTCCAATCCCTAGAAAGTAGTATTACCACAGCTACACAGGAACAAAAAGAAATCTACGTATTATTTTATTTTGTCACATGCTATTTGCTTAACACGTACAAATCGAAGTCAAAGACTAAGACTTGACTTCGTCTCTTCTTGCACTACCAGTGTGTACAGACAGAGCCAAGACCATGGTTTTATCTGAGTCAGTATCCACCACAATCAGTCTTGCTTCTTGTCTTGGGATGAGTGAATTCACTTAATAGAAGGTAATGCGTTCGAATGCAGACATGGTGTCTTTTCTTTCGGTCAGCGGGACATAGACCCTGAGTCCTAAATAACAGTTCAAGTTCCCAGGAGTGGTTCTCCATAAGGAGGAATGACGCCAAAAGCGAATGCATTAATCCGTTTCAGGGGTTAGGTAGGATGAGTCCAAGTACTCTAGTGCGAACACCGAGCCAAGGCAGGGGTACTCACACGAGGTGTCTGTTAAGGGAATCAAAGAATCTAGAAGCTCTGTTCCCAGTGCGAATGCATTATGCCCGGTTGACTCAGTTAAACCAGCTAACAACACTCTGAACTCCGAGTGGCATAGGCGCGGGAAGACCAGTAAAAAGGTCTCGTAAAGGTTTTCCTTGGGCAGCTAAAAACCATTGATCCGCTGGGAGTCACACCAAGAATTTTGTTACCTTAGCTTTGCTTTAGTGTCTATGGGTGCGTATATGCCCTAGACCGTTTCGTTTATACCGGCTTCTTGGGTAAGATAGAAGAGAAAGATCTCATTATGTGCCATGGCACTACCAACTCAGAGCGTGTGCCCTTAGTTCTAGTTCTATCTCGTATGAGAAAGACCGGGTGCGAAATAAGTGGTATTGGAGTCGGAGTCCCATAACATCGTTAACCCGATTCACTTGATGTACAAGTACAACCGCCATGAGATCCACTCGGCTCATTGGCTCTGAGACCACGGAAAAAGCTAAGAAATAGCAAAGAGTGCGTTATGACCCGATCTGTCCTAAATCCTAAAGTAAAGAGAAAGAAATTCCCTTTCAACGTCCAGTTGTTCACCTCATTACAGGACTATGTGTTTCCCCTCCTAAGCCTAAGGTATGTGAAACTAACTAGCATGGTTTCGCTAGGAGATCTTTCCTTTATCTTTCTTGATACGAAAGAAAGACCCCGTTAGCCTTAACCCTTCTTTGGTTGTGATCGTCACCTCGTAACCAAAACCAAAGAAGCTAACTGCTTTCCCGGCGCACTTCCCTTCACTCGTATTTGACTTTCTTCGCTCCTCTCACATTCGTTCGAGCTGCTTCGCTCCTTCTTGTACGCTAGCACTTGAGGGAGGTGGTTCGGCTACCTTTTTCATCGTGTTTGCGGATAGAACATCAAATACACAATTTCTTTATCTCTTTGTACTATGCCATTTATGAGGATTCATAGCTTGGGAAAAAACCGGAAATCCTACCTTCCGGCATTACGATAAAGTGTTGACGGAGCAGAGTGAAAGGCACTACATCGAGAGAGAGGGCAGGGGAAAGACCCGGACATTGAGAAGCAAACAACGAGATTATATTGTTCTAAAACAGGTACTGATAACAAAGTACAAGCCCTAGCTTTTAAGCCGAAGAAAGAAGCAATCATACTCCTTAAACATAAAGATATTGCACTTCAAAATCGTTACTAGAAGCACTACAAGCGCACTTCCTATCTAAACAAACCAAAGCAGAAAAAGCACCTCCCTCCCGGCTAAAGAGCAAGTGTGCGAGAGAATAGAACTGAGCATCAAGGCTGCAAGACAGAAGGAAGGTTCCTGCGTGCAGGAAAGCTTTTTCACCGTCCATTGGGTATTTGTCTTTATCTCGCTCTCCCAACTAACTCAGACTTATGATAGGCGGGCTCAATTCCAGATATTGACCTCTGGGGATCCTTCTCTTTGAATTCCCGGTCTTCAGTTGTCTTCCTTGGTTCCACCCTTCCATTCATGAAGCAGATCGCCGGGAAGGCTTTTTCTCAAGCATAAAACGAGAGACCCGATCACATTGATCGACAAACAAAACTCCCGATAGAAGCCTATGTCTTTCGGAAAAACAAATGCCATGAAGGACTTAGGAAAGATTTTCTTGGTATTCACGCTCATCGGACTGAAGTTGGTCCTCATTTATCTCAGCAGAAGTCTTTCATGATCTTTTCATAAAGTTGAATCTAGCCAATGCAAACTCAACTCAGTTAGTACTCCTATATCAATCGTTGTCGCTGCCTTCTCAAGATGACGGGTAACCCCTTTAGGAGGATCCATCTCTTTATCGCAGCATGGTAGGAGCCTTGCATTATTTAAGCATGACAGGGCCGGACATTGCCTTTGCCGTAACCATTTGAAGCCAATTCCTCAATTGCCGCCCAGTACATCGTAAAGTGGATCGATCGATATCTTAAGGGAACTTCTCATTATGTCTTTTACCTCTTCTTCTGAGCTAGAGTTACATGCTTATGCTGATTGGGGTCCTTGTCTTGATAGTCGACGTTCTCTTTCTGGGTATGCTCTCCTTTTTCTTGCCTAATCTCCTTTCCTAAAACTCTGCGCTTCTCTTTTGAATCTTCTCACCCCGCCTAGCTACTTTTTTATAACTACCGCAGCTGCAACGGACAGGATGGGAATGGGTTGGAAAGAAGAAAAGAGCGCTGTTTCCGCTCACTGACTTCAGGACAGCAGCTCCGTAACTTCCATTGCTTTCCCCGGGTGTAATGGGGCGTTGAGGGGCCCGCACCCCCGAGCAGGAAAGATATCCGGTAAAGCCAGCTACACTACAGAGCAGATATCCTACTCGTTCTTGCTTTACGTGCCTGAACGAACAGAACGCACAATGCCTCTTATTTATACGAAACCACTGAGAGAACCAAATCAACGAGACCTGAATGACGCAAGGCTTAGCTAAGCCCTACCTCGGGAGACCCGGAGACTAGCCGCTACACTAATCCCACAGTCCGATATCCATCTTCAGCTTCGGAGGTGAATGTTCATATAAATAAGAGATGCCTAAAAGTAGCATGACTCAAGGAGCCTATTTAAAGCTAAGTAAACCTTTAGTTGCTTTCATAGAAGAAGCTTTCTATGGGAAGAACGAGAGGGCTACTGATCACTATCCGAATCTGCTACTGAAGAATAAAACCTCTTCACGATTGATCCTGGGTTAGAGTTAGTTAGACTCTAGGATAAATCGAGTTTCCTTCTCTATCCGTACACGGAGTCTGGTTAGGACTCAATGTCAAGAATGACATAAATTCCACCAAGCGCAAACCGGTCTTACACAGATCTAGTAATTCATACATGATGATGGAATGAATAGCAAGGTTAATACGAAGTATTACAGAAAAAATATCTGTATTATATAATAAAAGGGGTAACAACAAAAGATTAGGTAACAAGAGTAGAGGCAATGTCAATTAATTGATATTAATATTAATACGGGGTATTTTTCTTTATTTAGGAGTTGGTATTAGTCGGATAATCTGGGGTTATTTCACTCCGCAAAGAAAGAAGGGTGCTATTTGAAAGCCTTATTCAAAAGTAGAAATATTAATGAGACCCCTATAGTAAAGACTAGTTTCCGCCCCGTGGGTCCTGAAAACAGACTTTTTGAGATTCAATGTCTTTCTTCACACCCGGCTATCTCCGAGAAAAGCATACGTTTTTCTACCTCATTCACTTCCAGGAAAGAAGAGCTAACCGTCCTTTCCTTCTTCTTGCTTAGAGCTGAAAACCGTCAATATGAATTGGGAGAAAGGCGAGAGAACTCTTCTTTTTTGTTACTAGCACCCGTAAAAGGCCTACTTAGCTTAGAGGAATGGGTAGCGTCTTTACCTTCTTTCATGATGTAGTTGCTTATCCTTTAGGGAAGCATTTCACTCCTAGATTAAAGAGATGTGGAACTCTTTGACAGCAGGAACTTGAGACTCGGCTTAGTGTGTTACGTGATAAGGCCTCTCTTTAAGCATCAAAACAAGAGTTACAGGAGGCGAAGTAGGAGAGAGTGGCTCGTCCATCTTTTCGTCTTTTAGACAAGTCTAGTAGGGAGGGAATCTTTCCTTACTTCTTCCCCTAGTGAGTTAAGTGCGTAAACAGCAACTTAAACAGCTTTTCCGTGCCGGTCAGCTAGGAATGAAAGCGACGTACTCTTATATGTTTAAAATCCTTCTTAGGGATGGCATGTGTAACCCGTTATAAGAGTAAGGGTCGTAGCGAGAGAGAGAGATAGATAAACTAGCCATTGGGATTAGTGTACAGACAATACTTATTGAGATTCGTAATTAGCTGCAATAAAAGATTTCGACAGAGAAGTGAACGACTCCGATCTGCAGATGTTTGAGGGAAGAAGACGGTGCTAGCGAAGTTAATTAACTAAAAGGCATCGGTTGACTCTATTTCTAAGAGCGGAGCAGGGTAAGTCTGCTTTGCTCCATCTTCTATTGCTCTAAGACCCGGGAGCCAATTGAATGATTCTTCTTTTTCTTTTGTTCACAGCTAAGAGTGCGGATTCGTTCAAGGCGCTAGGCCCCTCTTAACAGTTAAAAGTCCCAGTCCCTTTACGCTATTTGCTTTGTCCCATTCTATGCATCTGATCTTTCCTCTAAAATGTATGTCCGTGGTTCTGGTCTATATTCACTTTTGGCATGCCTGCTCTTCCTATCTCAAGGTCCAAGACTGTTTTAAATAGCATCTCCTCGAACTATAACTAGGAAATGGGGATATGCCCGCTATTACTAATTCCTAGGGCATTTAATAAGCTAATACCATTTTAGGCTATTAAGGATTTCGTGCCCCACGGTATAATAGCTGTGTCAAATCTAGAAAGGAGCCCCAAGCAGCTTGCCTTGCCTATTCTTCTATCTCAAATAGGGATCAGAAGTCCCATGCTAGCATTGCCCTTAATCCCTCAAAGCTTGTAACGGCTTATCCGGCTATTGATTCATAGCCATATGTGGAATCAGTCCCTTTCTATTCCAAAAGAGGAGATTCGTTCACAGCCAGAACAGCCAAAGATGGCATTGAAGATTCTAAACCTTGGCTTACTTTACTGAAAGCTGGGGATTGCATACTCGCTTTGCCTCACTGTGCTTTGAATAGCCCTACTTTCGTACGGGAATTGGAGCATCACTTAGAATCCCTCAATCCAGACTTCCTTCAAACAAGCGTCCTTCTCGAAGAGCAGATGTGGCATTTCTTCTATTATACGATACCGTGGAAATGGAAATGGGAAAGAAGTGCCTTCCTCCCCTTACTCGTCCATTAAGCCTTAGGTCAATAAGTCCCGTCCCTTTCCTTCCCAACGGTCTCAGGCCAAAGGCACATTCAAGGAAGCAAGCCAGTTCGGAAAGACCATTCCTTGAGTTTTATCTAGCTTTGATAGCTGACTGTAACAGCAACAGACAAATACGTAAATAAAGAGAAGTTCTCACTCGTAGTTATTAGTAATGGTGGATCGCTCCGCTCCAGTACTTGTCGACCGAATCGGTACGTTAACCCCCAAGCGCCTATGGGAATGACGAAGTAAAGACTGGCACTTGAAATAAAAAATTTTCAAGACTGTGGCTTTTCGCAATAGCGGTTTCTTTCTAAAAGTTCCTCTTGTTGTGGTCTTTTCCTTTATTCCGCCATTTGTTTATTGGAGTTGGGGTTTCACCCCCCCCGCAATTCCGCACCTCTCTTGTGCCCTATCTCCTTCCCCTTTCGGTATGTAGCCCCACAAAGGGGTCGATAACTCAAGAGCGAGTATAGTGAGTATGTCTTATCCTTTTAATGAGGATTTCTGTTGGTTTCAACTTCAATTTCAAAAGTCTGGTATTGTGCTTCCGGGATCGTAAACCCGAGCCTCCCCTTCTTCTAAAGCTTGTTTTCCTGCGTCTCTTACGATGGCTTGCTTGCTAACGAAACGAGCAGAGGCATTGGGAGTGCTAGGCCCGCCCCTACGATAACTATTAAGGGGTTCCCCTTTCTTTCAAGCCAAACCTGCTAAGCGGATAGATATTCTAAAAAGAATGATTGAAGCAACTGTTGGAGTTCTGTTCTTAATGCTATAGTTCTGTAGTTGCGGGGGCAGGATTTGAACCTGCATTCTTCAGATCATGAGCCTGACGAGTTAACCATTACTCTACCCCGCTTCTTCCCCTTATCCTTCATCGTCGTTAGTCCTTGTAAATCGATGACTTTCTTCTCTTATGATAATACCTTACCACTTTAGGGTCTACCGGAATTGAATAAGACTGGTAGGAAGACTTCCAGTGGGCTTGGAATGATTACTTGAGCCGGTAAGCAGTTCCAACCACACTTCCATTCACTCACGGAACAATAAAAGACTTGAGTGAGGAGCGATGTCAAGTCTTTTACCCGGATGAATACTAAGTGAAGGGGATCGAGGGCGTGGGGTCTACTATTCCCCCAACGGAGTTGGTTGCCACTCTGTCAATACCATATCAGATCCAATTCCAGAATCTTCATCACCTCCACGGGGAGGAACTGCTTTCTGTGGAATGCAGACTCAGTGGAGGTTGAGGTCTTATCCCTGAACTCCCAAATAGTAAATGCGGTCATCAAGACCGGCTTGAAAGCGGCTTTCTTCTATAAAGCACTACTTCCTAGCCAGTGTAGGCTTGTGTAGCCTGTGCGAAGCAAGCCTACACTGGGATGAAGTCACTGGTCCGTAAGGGAACGAGTGGAATAGATATCGCGAGAAAGAGAGAGGGTGGAAAGCAGGAGTAGAATAAGATGGAAAGCAATCGCGTTCCGGGAAAAGAGTTTGCTGATAAAGACTATCCCTTAATCAGATTAGTATAAGATGTGACGTTCTGGACCGGGCATGAGAGAATAGGATTCGGCGAAGGCATGTAGCGACCTCCCTCTGGTCGCCTTGCTAAAGCCCTGCAGAGTTAACAGTTAAAACTGACTTGCCTTATAAAAAAAAAGCTAAGCCCCTGTACTTACTTGTAAAAAGAACGGCTATAAGAATCGTAGAAAGTAAGAATGCCATTCCATATCTGAAATCACTAGCGCTTCACATCTTTTAAACTTAAGACTTCTCCGAGGGCGGCAGATAATATCCCAAAGTGGATACTCCGGAAAGAGCTGATTCTATGATTTTAATCTAAATCGGATACTCGAAAAGAGATAAAAGGTCTGGTCTGCTTTTCAGTTACTCCCCTGCTACCTTCCCAGAAGAAGGATAAGGCTTTCCAGCTTTTGGAGTTGAAGAAAGGAGCTAAGCTGGTAAGAGACCTATACCTATGGTTGATAAAAGAGAATATCTGGCCTCAGAGCTTTCGCTACGCATTTTAAAACGTAACAATATAAGACACATCGTAGTGCTAGAAAAGACTGATGTGACTTCCGAGCTTAAAAGCCTTATTCTATTAGTTCAGTCAAAGCCATCTGAGTCCTCTGCGCCAACAGAAGAAATTGGTCCCCTTGATTACGCATTTGAGGTTCTTTAAGATAAGACGAGGAAAGACGCTACATCTCTGAAACTTAGCCAATCCCAGTCCCAGTAGAAGCAATTACATCAAGACCTTCTATGCTATGAAAGAAAATCTTACGACTCCTTCTCTTGGCTTGGCTCACGGTATTATAAAGCTCCCAGATTCTCGCCTCGCAATCTTTGGCGTCTTATCTCTAACGGTAAGAAAGTCTCCTACACACCCTACCTCTACTTATGTAATGCCTGATATTGCTATTTCTTTTTTTAGATGAATTTCTTCAAAAGGGATTTCGTATGCGAAACTCTCTTTGGTAAGAGCAGTAAAGCGGGGGTGAATAAGCAATAAGCTAGCTAAACCATGAGGCAAGGGCTTCAGTCACAAAAGAAGAGAAGAGATAGAAAATAACTGGCGGTATGTGCCTTATTTCAGGGCGTTTAGGAAGACCATGTAAGAGAATTCTCCCGGCTTTCTTCCAAGCGAAACGGGAGTAGGAGAGGAATGAGGTAAGGTCAGTTTACGGAACGCAGGGGAAAGAGCATTTTCTATCTCTGAGTGAATCTGAACTTACGGCTTTACGCAAACAAGCCAATCATTTCTACTTAGTTCAACTTCTGGGTCGAAGCCGAGGGGAGTAGGGTCTATGAAAGCAAATGGGCATTCTAGCGCCTTTCATCGGTCATTGAAGGAAAGCGTTTATGGAGCTTAATGTATCAGCCCGCTGTCCTTCTGTCTCTGATCCCCAATATGAGTGAGACCAAGATGGCTGACTGGAGTGCCACAAAGAAGCTGGTCATGTCATGGCTTCTCAATGCAATTGAGCCTACAATTGCTACCAGTCTTATGTTTATGGCATCGGCTAAACAGGTATGGTCCTTTATCTCCATGATCTTTATTCCATAGGAAATGAAGCTAAGATATTCCAGCTTGAATAAGAAGTCCCAAATCTTAGTCAGGGGGATATGACTGTTGCTGAGTACTATACTCAACTTAAGACCATATGGTCAGAGATCTTCTTATATCAACCAGTTATTTCCTGCACTTGTGATTGTTCCAATGCCCAAGGAAAAGAAAACAGAGGTTATGCAAAAGTGAACTTCCCCTTTTTTTTTCACGTAGAGCAGGTTTTCCCTCAATGTAGAGGCCTTAGAAGTTCCCTAGGTACTCCCCAGATCGCGAGTACTGATAGATATTGGGTCTATCCATCGGCCTTCTCTAATAGGGCACTCAACCATCCCATGGTCAAGTGCGCAAGAAAAAAACTAAAGCAAGAACCAGACCGATCCACCAATCAAATCAGTGAAAAACGCTCTCCATTTTCACTTGGCTTGAAGGCTTACACAAACCAAAGAAGTGAAAAAGAAAATTTCGACAGGACTGAAAGCACCAAGTCAGAAAGAAACGAGCAAGTGTCGTGTGCAAGTGTGGCTTTCAAGCTTGTCTCCCTGTTGCCTTAAGCCTGGAGACCGGGGGTGCTTAGGACCAGAGGTGCTTGCAGACCGGAGGTCGCGGCAGCTTGCTTGCTAAGGTACGAACTAGTGCTGGTAAATGAACGAACCTGTGAATTCTCGCGGCAGAACTTTGGACTTACTTAATAGGGGCTCCCTGACGATCCCGAACCTTCCAACCAAAAGTGATGGGTATGTGTTGTTTCTTGGCACTCTCTTTCTTTGTTATGCCAACCTAAAAAGAGATAGGGATACGGAGCTTGACTTGAAAACAAACAATTGGCACTGCCCCCCTATCACAACAAGGCAGATAGGGCACTTTTTGCCTTCCTTAAGCCCAGGATACGAAAACAATTCCTCTCAAAAAAATAAAAAGAGCGATTGAGAGTGGATTTTAGGTTCGATAGTGTCGAGAAGGTATTCGCCACCGGTGACCGTACTTTCGTAAAAGCATCATTGGGCGGTGGTTCCTCTCTTTTCTCTTGAACCTCGAACAAAAAATCGATCTCGCCATCAGCTCGACTAAGAGTTCCAAATCGAAAAAGTAAACTGAACTTGACTTAAGACGAAGGAACCGAGCGCCGAAAAAAACCGGTTTCTTAAGGCTTCAAACTACTAGTCATTAAGACTACTATGAAATAAAAGTAAGGAAGTCCTTTTCTTGACTTGGCCTGCGTGCATTATACCTACCCCCTTTTTTAAATAACTTTATTTCAATCTCAACAAAGAAATGAAAGCATAACTCTTTGCTTGTTGTCCTCTTACTCTTTTAGCCTGCCTTGTGGGGGTTTCTCGGGTGTCTACGGCGGATCCGATCAGTCTCGTGATGAAGAGAAGTCTTTTCCAATCTTCCACTAAGAAAGGTATCGTCACGACAACTAAATTTGCCCGGTAAACTACTCGGGACTCCCCATGGTTTAGTAAAAGGGAGGGGAGATTTTCTCTTCATCCGGGGGTTCATTTCATTCATTATGAACTCAAAAGTTTAAGGCTGATTAGTGAGGTCTTAAAAACTTCATACAATAAATGATCAGCCATTCCATTTGTGCTTTCAGCAAGTAGGCGACGCGAATCTATGGTTTCTATGTTTCAATCGGATACCAATTGCTTGGATGCGTTTGAAAGCCTCGAGATTACTTGCAGAAAAAATTCTTTCTAGGTTTGTCTTGTGTCTCCGTAACAAATGGTCCATTTATTGATGGGCGAACGACGGGGATTGAACCCGCGCGTGGTGGATTCACAATCCACTGCCTTGATCCACTTGGCTACATCCGCCCCTACCCCCACACAGGTTTAAGTCTCTATCTACGATCAGATCCTTTCTGAACCCCCCCTATGACCGCTATCAAAGAGAAGCTTTTTCCTATACTATAGTTGCAAGTCTATTGTTGTGTTTTGGAATTAGGGGAAGAAAAGCTTCAACAAGTAGAAGCTTCCTGGAAAAGCTTCAAACAAAGAGGTTGGGCTGTTCACTTCATTGATTTGACTTCACTTTACTTAAGATTAAAGATAGGGGCCGGGCGGGCAGTGAAGGCTCGTTTAGTAGACAGCCAGCTACGGCTTTGACGAGCAGCAAGCTCCGCTTGAAGAAGCGAGCCCCTATCAGAGAAAGCCATTGCGCGCTAGCCCCTTGTTTGTATAGGATTCCAAACCTGCGCACCCTTAAACTACAAGCTTTGAAGCCCCTACTTTATTTATGGGATATTTTTAGAAGCCCCTTTCTACAAACCTTTCCATAATATAAGGGAAGCTCGAAGAGCTTTCTTCGCATGCTTGAGCGCATCTTTTCCCTTTCTATTAGTAAGGTTGTCAAAAGGCTTTCCTTGAGTTCCTTTATGACTAAACTAATAGAATAGGGGTAGGGGGGCGCTAACGAGCAAGAAAAGGCCCCTTACTATAGTAAGGCTAACGCGCCTTTAGTAATATTAGAATAGTTGGCGCTTCTTTCTCAAAGTCAAGTTTCTCGCTTGTTGCTTTAGAAAGATTGCGGGGGCGCTCACGCGACCTTCCTTCAGCTGGCTCCGCCCTATCTATTCATCTCTTTTTTCAAATGGATATTTGGGGATCTCTCTTGTTTATAGATCTTGAAACCAGATCAATATCCATTTTTCAATAGTTCTTTCTATCGATAAATAGAAAGATATAGATCTCTATCTGGATCTATCTCCATATCTAAATATGGAAGAACCAACCCTTAAAGGGCGTAACCAACGGAAGGTTCTCGCCCTGTCCCCGACATTGTTCTCCGACGATGGCCCCTGGGCGAAAGGGGCCACCATTCTCTTTCTTTCTTCAATCGTTCCGATCAGGACAAGTGGGTTGGTTCGTTTCGTCCTCCTATCTACGCAATTCTCTGTCTTCGTTCGTGATCATGTTAGGCGAAAGGTAGTTGTAGAGGAGCGGCTGTGAAACGGCGATTCCCCCCTTTCCATTGAAGTAGGGGGGGCCTCCTTCCCCACCATTCCGGCCTATTATTGATAGGGATTTTACCGATGCTGAAGGTAGCTTGCTTACCAAGCCACCCACTTGAGAAGCTAGTCGCCAGAAAGAAGCGACGAGGAAGCGAAGCTGTCGTAGAAGCTTTGCCCCCCCTGTAGTCGTAGTACTCGGCTCGTCGCTACTTTGATTCAAAAGGTAACCGACGGTTCCCGACTTTCTCCGGTTTCCGCAACCGTAACCATTTGTCACTCCAATTACTTCATCCAAAAACCTTTTTTTAGAGCTATAAAAAAAGTCAAGGATAAGCTTGCATTCTAGAAGCGGTAGCTTCCCGCCTCCTTCATTCCTACTGCCTCCTTCGGTGAGAAGTTCCCTTCCCTTTTCTAAACCTGATTGGTCTGCCTCAGAAAATGTACAAAGTGGACCGCTGTTTGGCTGACCCTCTTATTCCCATTCGGGTTGGGTTGACCCAAAAGTCAAGTAAGAAGGAATGGAACCACTGGAGAGTCGTCTGCAGTTCACACTTGGGCAAAGACAACTTACTTTGAAAGCGGAACACGAACCGATTTCCGCTATTCCGGGTTCTTATTTTTCGTAGCGAAATCAAGGTTTATGAGAAAGTAAGCGAAGTTTCTATGGTGTTCTACCTTTGCGTAGTCCCGGTCCACAGTGGAAGGCTCCGTCCCTTAGCCTAGTCTATATCTACAGCTGACGCAACTCCGTACCGACGCCTTACTACTACTTAATTTAATTTAATTAATTAACGGCTAAGCGATTTCATAACCTGAGCTTTCCTTAACCAGCTGACCTTACGAAGTAAGCTTAGCCTCCCTTTCTTTATAGTTCGACTAAGTGACTTCGTAACCTTAACGTACTTTCTTTCTTACTTTAGCATAGGCCTTCGCCACTTCAAACGGGCGCTTCGCCCCTATTTTCTTTTTTTTTTTTTTTAGAAAGAACGGGGCCTTACTTATTCTGTTCAGGGGGGATGAAAGACAAAGAAAGGGATCAGGGGGCTTTATGATCGGAGAAAGGGAAGGGGCGTGGTTGGTGTGTTACTGGGTCGGTGGGGGAACCCATAGGAAGGGGGGACGACCCGCCGAATTCACATCAGAAATCGCCAACATGAACACAAACGAAATCTTGAATTGCGTATAGAAACAAAACGAACCACTTCTATTGTCGGAGCTGAGGTATATGAAGAATGGCTTTTTGGTCCCTTTCGTCCAGTGGTTAGGACATCGTCTTTTCATGTCGAAGACACGGGTTCGATTCCCGTAAGGGATAGGTACTCATTCCCGGCCGCTTTCAGTTAGTGTTCATTGCTGAGTGATCGCTCGCTATCTGGCTGGAAAAGGTGGTCCGGAAGCTTCCTTTCTCCCAGCAAGCAAGACGAGATCACCACTTCTCTCAGTAATGGACTTCCTTGAATTATTTCTTAGTCTTAGATGTCCTTTCATAGATTATCGAACCTCCGAGAGACAGAATCTCCATGCATGCGTTCTTTCTCTCCTCCCCTCCCTAATACCTAATACATAGTTCCGTCTATGGAGCGCTTAAACCATGGCATGGCAGTAAGAAGTAAGTTGGCCTAGTCTCTCGCCCAGCTTTCGCCTTCTTCAGTGGCCAAGTTGAAGCGTTCAACGGTTCTTCGGCCTACCGCCTTTCTTTTTTTTTTCAAGGTTGAGCTTGTTCAATTGAAGCTAATGCTATGCTGCCCTTCCCTTGTTCAAGAGAAAGCGAGGACTTTCTTTTCTTTTTTTTTTAGTTACCGACCTAAACAAAAGAGATTAGCCTCTTGATCGATCGATTGATTGGATCGAAGTACGAAGGGGTTGATTGAAGTATGAGATCAGCCCAAGACTAAGGCCGAGCAACTAGCTGCTGCAAGATTGGACGTCTATCTATCTCACCACGCCCCCTACTCCTATAAGGGCCGGTGGAAGGAATGCTCTGCTCATCTTTCTTACGGCTCGTTACCGCAGCGCTCGTTCGCCCCTTCGGCTTTTTCAATTCAAAAAGGTAGTGTCTTTTTCCTGGTAAATAGCGTCTTGAAGCAAAGGCATTATTGAACGAAAGAGATGCCGGGTCGGTCAATTGCATTAGGTAGGAGATGCAGGACCTGTCTTAACCGCAAGTGCATTCGCTATTCGATTCCATCCTCGATCCCACAAAATTTGGATTCCAAAGTTTGTATCTCTTCTTTACTTTTAAGTGACAAGGGGGGTGACAAACGGTATACTTTCTTCTCTATGTCGCCGTCTCATCAATGAGCGTAGATTGATAGAGATGGCTTTTGTGCTGGTCAATCTGTATCCCATTCTTCAGGTATAGTTTTGTTTGATCATAGATCGGCAGGTGACCCGTCCTTTCTCCCCCTTTCGTCATAAGGCGTGGTCTGACTCTGAGAAAAACCATTCCTGTGTTTAGGTCCCTACTAAGCAGAATTCGTAAACTATGCAAGGGCTATTTTAAGACTTTTTTAAGAATTTTTAACAATAAAAGCAAAAACAATTCTCAACGCCCTTACGAGGTAGTGATGAGTTAAACTACTCGTGTTGGCATGGAAGTCAGCCCGGTAAACTGATTCCATTCTGCTACTAGGGTTCCAAACCTTCCCCTTAGCTCTAGAAAGACGTTTCCTTATCAAGAGATGCTAAAGCTATTTATAGTTGTTTAAGTCGGAAGGAGGGCTTTGGGCAAAGAGCAACTGGAAAGTACTTGACTTCAGTCCCAGTACTGAAAGACGTGACTTCAGGAGTTTCTTTCGGAAGGAAAGACTTCGTTTACTTCCTGCAAATTTTTTTTGTAAGAACTAGTAGAAAGAAAGGAATTAGGAAAAAAAATGGGTAGGCCTTCTGAGCAGTCATTTAGGGGCCTTGTTAGCGACCCTTCATTCTTCCCTAAGCTGTCAGAGTCCGATCGAAGCGAGCAAGAGAAACAGGAATCATCGCTCATAGATGTGAATTGAGCCGAATTCTTTTTAATTAGGCTTTCTAGTATGGTCCCTGTCCCGGGTAAGGTCTGATTGTTATCCGCAAGTGTTGTTTAGTTTTGACCGCGGGAAGATGAACTTTCCAAAAATGCTTATTTGGTTGGGAAAGAGAGGACTTCTGACTCCGAGCCTACCCTACCCAAAAACAAGTTTCAGCTATTGATGTAGCCTCTTGTCGCTACTTACTAGAGGAATCCCTTCTATACCACTCAACAAAAGCAAAAATCCCATCAAGATAGATTGAATCGACGACCTATACTTCAACTAAAGGCACAAGGGAATCAAGAGTTCAAGAGCACAGAACAGAGGAAATGCACATGGGTCTCCTTGAATAACGAAGTCTAAGATAAAGAAAGAAAGGTAGAGTGGGCTTCTAGTTGCTCTGCTTGGATTGGCATGGCTGTCCCCCTTTGCTGGTTGAGGCTTGGCCTTTGACTCTGCTTGCCTCTACTTTGAATGTCAAGCGTACAAGTGTTGTTTAGTGGGATTTACCTTTCAAGACAGGAATTGTTTTTCATCTTATCGGAAAAGACCCTGTATAAGTCGACGTCTTAACCTGACTTCCTGAGCTCAGTTGATTGTTGAAGCAGTAGCTCTGGATCGAGAGCTGGATGCTTACCTTATTATTATGAAAAGGGGAAAGGCGTAGGCGTAGGCTAAAAGAAAGCATCTTCCTCTGGGCGTGAAGCGCTATGTTAGTCTTTCGTCTCCTACTTTATTTGTTTCCCCCTTTACTGAAAAGGTCAAATCGGTTCCCTCCTTACACAAACCAGATAGATAAGGTTTCGAGTGTCCATCATGTTGATGGATCCTTTCTTGACGGTTTTCTAGTTTAGAGAAAATCTTTCATTCTCGATTCAAACCAATCCGGATTCAGAGTCGACCATTTCTTCTGGCACTTGATCTGAACTTTCATTATGGTTACGGTGCTTTGCCTCCTCTGCAAGAGGACGGGGTCTCGGCAACAGGCCTCCTCTACCTTTTTTTTTTTTTCGGTATATCACATCTATTGTTTTCATCTTCCCCGTCTCTCCATCATAAATTCAAAGAAAGACTCGCAGGCAAACCCGTTATTCAAGGGGATGAATCAGGTGCAGGGGTTAGCTTCGGATTCGTATAGGTGATATGAGAAAGAGCATGTGGGGTTTTTTTACTTCCTTAGAGGAGAAGCCAATGAATTGTGTGATTTGACTGTTCTCGGTAAAGTAGTTAAACAGCTAGTGGCGTGTATCAAAGGTTATCTTGTGCGTCTGTTCGCAGGAGATTCAAAAGGCTTTGATTGTGTAATAGCTTTGTGCTTATTAGGTCCCTATTTTCTTTTTTTTGATAAATGAAAATAGTGTCCATTGAGACCTTATAGTTATAGAGTGACCGTTTACACACCTTCTCGGGCCAGTGTAGTGGTCCCATTATGACAGTGAAACGATCAAAAGATGCCGATTAGAAAGGCAGGGCCGAAGCTTTACTAATAAGGACTAGTCTTGCTTCTCCAGCGGAACCAGAGCATTTAAAAAGAGCGCTCGGGAATAAAGCCTAATCAAAGCGGGCAAACAGAAAGATCGTGTAACTTGACAGGTGCAGCCACGACGGCTTGTTCCTCAACCGCAGTAGTTCTTGTTCTTCTTCTTTCTCAGAGGTCGATTCAGCAGCTTCAGTGACCTCCATGGTTAGTCTTTGTATTGCAGGTTCTAATCCTGAAATGGATTCTTGTGGGCCAGTCTCAGGAGGGATAGCTTCGCTCCTGGGTTCCAGGGATGGCTCCATCTCGGTTGTGGATCTAATCAGCTCCATCAGACCGCCCGCCTCCACAGTGAAGCTTCCGGCCACTGCTTCCACAGCAGGACAGGAGTAGAAGTGAGCGCTTCAGGTGGATAAGCTTCGACGCTCTCAACCTGGTTTGGATCGTTTGACTATGGCTCCGCGTTCTTTACAATCAAAAGCTCGATCACGAGGGTCCAAATCAAGGTCTCCATCTCGCCTTATTAAATAAGTTCGGGCAAATCTACATTTGAAGAAGTTATAGGTATAGGTCGGGAGATGGGATTGGATCCGGAATTCTAATTGGCTTTGCATCATCTGGAACTAAATAAGCTTCGGGTTTTTGATTTCAATTAGAATCTGCATATGGAATTCGAACCGGGCTACCCCATGATCGTGATATGATATCATCATTAGGTGGTGAGAAACCACGCCTTATGACGAAAGGGGAGCATTACGTCCGATCAAGACACCAGTCTGCCCCCTAATAGAGGGTGCTACGGAAGAAATTAGGCACTGAACTGAGGTTTAGCAGTGCTTATCACTCAGGACGGCCAGACTCCAGTCGTCGGTTTACTGGAAGACTTTCTGAGGAGCTTAGTGCAAGGGAGACCGAGCAAGTGGGAATAAGTTCTTCCAACTGCAGAGTTTGCCTATAAAAACGATGTGAATCGGCCTATGTTAAGTAAGGGGGGAAGTAACCATTCGAAGTGGTGTATGGTAAGAGGACTAACAATAAGGGGAAAGCACAGCGATCAAAGCTTTGGTTTAGGGCCTACTTGGTTTAAACGAAAGAAGAGATCTTTCTAGCGATTCAGTTCCTAGAGGGTTCCAAACCTAGCCTTCCAATATGAGAGCGAGACAAGCAAGCCTGAACCCATCCAATGAAGGAAGTGACGTTTGCTACGATCAATATCCGAACAACACCTTGACTTTGAATCTAGATGATGGGGGGACCCCCTCTCCCGCGCGATTTGATCTCTCTCCCATTTGTCGAGTCGAGCTATCACCCCGATTGGAATAGATATACACAGCCCCTCTACCCCCTACTCTAGTCAGCTTTCTATCTCTTTCTCCAACCTTCGATGATCCTCCAGCAGGCAAATCATAAAAGTAAAGAAGAAGTGATGGGCCTGATCTTCCGATATCGATATCTGATATCCATAAGCTAGCTCTTGGTTAATAAAATCCTGCTATAAAGAGGGAGTTGGCAGAGGTAGAATCGGCATCTGTCTCGCCTGCTGGAAAGCTTGACTTGGCTATTGAAATCAGCAGCAGATGTTCTCAAATCAACTTAATTAAGAAGAATACGTTCTTGGAAGAATTTCTACTATAAGGGAGGAGTTCTCATACCCAGTTAAATGATTAAGGAGTTTTCCCGCCTCAAGGGGAATGCTTGAAATAAGCTCTTCTGTCTCTTGGCGACTCGGAACGAATGCTTGAATCCGCTTCTGTCGTTAGAACGAGAATAGCTCAAGTGGAATCTCTTTCTTTTTGGAGGGTTCCGGAATTGATAGAGTCAAGTCATATATGGCATTCAAATCGCCAAATCGTTATCTTATCTTTGTCTAGAGTAAGTTGGTGTGAATTCAACTACGGTAGAGGATCCACAATCATTAGCTCTGGTTCACAGGCAAGTAGTGAGGGAATTGAGTTTCACTCTTGAGAGATAGCCAGATAGTTAAGAGAGCTACCCGTAGCAGTCGTAAGGTAAGGCCTCCCATCCCAATAAGAGTTCAGTCGTAAGTCTGCCCATTCAACCATTTTTCTGGGAATTTCATACTCAAGGAAAAGGTAGTTGATCGATTCCGCCCTTTAGCTTGGCACGTTGATGGAATAAGTGCTCTTCTCTCTTTTTCTATCCGGGGGTCTCCTCTTATACTTATATAGAATACAGAAGAATGACATTCCCTTCCCCGAAAGCCTAGAAGTAAGCCATAACTCTTAACGATGCAAGGAATAGCTATCGTTTCGTGCCCCAATCCAAGCACGGGATGAGACTGACCAACTGATCCTAGTGGCTCTGGGTCAGGTCACGAACGGTATTAGATTGATTTGAGCTCTATCGTCCCATCCTCTAACAAAACTAGTCCACCAGCGAAGGTAGGCAACTTACTAAGTAGAGTCTCTAATGTTAGCAAGATCCGCTACGCTATTGAAAGGCTCTTAGTTGCTTATCCGGGATTAGAAAAAGGCGTAACTGCTCTTGTCTCTTCTTTCAAAGAAATTCCTCAAGTTGAAAGAGATATGATCGTAAAATAAGTGGAATTACAAAGAAAACTGATTCCACTCAAGCAAGAATAGTTTCTCCTTCCCTTGCTTCTGTCTTCCTCTAGCAACCGATTCTTTTCTTCTTAACTGACTGAACCATCAGGAGGGTATTCTCAAGCAGCTGATTCGATAGCATTTGTCCGGATTCACCAAGAGCTTTTTCTTTCTAAGAGCAGCAATCCCTTCCCTTCTTGAACAAGCCATTCAAAGAGGGCATGAGATGACATCTTATTCTATGTCATTTGCTTTCCTTAGGACTTTTCTAGGCTAAACCTTGTCTTTCTCATTGGCATTGACCTACTTACTTCGACAGTTGTTAGTTGTGATTCCGCTTTCATGTCTTGGATTGAGCTTTCACTCCAGCCCTTCTCCATTCGATCTAGTGGGAGTCTTAAAGGTTGCATTCCTAAAGGCATCTAATCTTTCTGCGCCTGTTGCAGATTTCTTTTTAGCCTTTAGTTCTCCTGCTTTCGCCTGCTTTCGAGCGAGAAAGAGTGCTAAAGTCTTCACCTCCAATTGCGCAAGCCCTGACAGTTTCAGTCTTTCTCTTGAGAGTTCCCCTCTTCCAAAGCATCGATTCCAGCCATTGGTAGTTCGCTTAATCCAATTGAAGAATAAAGGCCAGCTCGCTTTCTTTCAAGCCAACCTGTTGGAGTTCTTTTCCTTCACCCTGCCAATCTTTCTGCTTTTGAGCGAGCCCCCAATTGCAGTTCTCTTTAAGGCAGTTTCAGAAAAAAGGCCTTCTATGGCGATAGGTGAATACGGTCCAGCCAATAGTTCCTAGGGAGGAGGGGGTCGGTCTTTCTTGTCTCTAAGGGTTTTCCCAATACCAGCAATCCCGAGAATAACGTTAGTTAAGAGCACTAATATTAGTAGTATCAATACCGAATGGTCTAAAGCACTAAGGCCTAGCAGGCAGAGTAGGGTTATAGGGAAGCCCCTCCATTCATAAGTGCTAATTCCTCTAGAGCCAATCCCAATCTCTCCTTTATGGATAATAAAATAAGTAGGTAAATAGTTAATAAATATAAGACTCAAAGACTTCAAGGGCTCTTGCTATCACTGATAGCAATCTCCTTCCAAGCGAGCTTGCAGGCCATGTGCTTGCCTTGGTTCTCCTTTCTTATCCTAATGCTTGCGAGCCTCTTGCAGTTCTCGGGTAAGATTTATAGTAAGTCCATGTACCCGCCTTGGCCTTTCCTTTCTGTATGGATGGGTTTAGGAGATTTATCGCTAGCTGGCCCCTGAAGGTTCTTACTGAATTTATTTCGCTTGCTTCTCCCTTGAGTACTTTACTTTGCCTCTGCTAAGAAAAAGGCCTAAAAGTTCGTCTTGATAGGAGTATCCATACGAAGGGTCTATAGGATCGAATCCAATTGCAATTCCATTTCCTCTCTCTTCCCTGAAAGAGTAGTCTATCTATTTAGTATATCTTTCCCTGGTAGGGATCTCTTTCTCTGGGGGGCTGTAGATATCTTTTCTTTAGGGCTTTCTCTTCCCTTAGAATAGGCGGCTGCTTTGTAAGAATACTCTAAAGAGGGGTTGTGCATATGCTCTCTCTACAGCCACTCTTAAGCCATCAGGAAAGGAAGAAGCTGATTCTAGGTCAACTATCCATTGGGAGTGCCCTATAAGTCAGTAGGAGTTCTAAGCGAATCTCATAGAGCTATTGGGAGTTCTCTGCCATCTTATATATGAATTATTCCCTGCGAGTCCAGTTGAAGTAGCAGTAGAAGTAGTTGTCCCAATTGTGGGAGTATCCGTACGAGAGAGGGCTTTCTATTCTGTGGATAAGTCAAAAGGGATATGTTCCAGCAAGCAAGGGGCAATTCTATCAGTTAAGATAGTTTTCAAGTTATCCTATTAGATGACTTAAGGAAATGAAAAAGCGCTTAGGCATAGATTCCCATACAGTACGCAAGTAGGTTTTAGGGCAAGCCCGGAGTCCCTGAAGTAAGCCAGGTAGGATAAGAGTCGTGGATACGATGTCTAAGTGTCCACTCTTACTATTCCTCCCATTTATACCAAGACCCCTACTCCCGCTCTAAGGAGCTAAGGATAACGATCTCCTGGCCATCCAGTGGCAGTTGCATTTCCAGTTTTAGTTTTAGTGCTATGCCCATCCAATTCCAGGACTAGGGTTTTCTAGTGGCAGACCCTGTTATTGCAGTTTCAGTCCCTCTACCTTACCACCTCAGTGACTACGTACCAGATAGATAGCTCTTCTCTTCCACCACTTTCTCTTTGACTTTGACTAAATATAGTAATAGTAATCAAATTATTCTTGCTTACTATCTTTTATATAGTAAGGTAATTACTAGATTATATACTCAATTTAGCAATGCAGATTGATTACTATATCTAAAACGCAATTAAGACTATTAAAAGTTGTTCATAAGAAAGCGCTTTGTAAGCCCTGAAGCACTTTTTCGATCGCAAGGGCAAAAGCGTATTCCGAGCTAGTTTCCTATCCAGTTAAAAGAGAAGCCGATCCTATTTCAGTGCCTGTTGAAGTTGGAGGTGCTTTCGATGCTAAGCCCTTCAATTTCGAATCCCCTACATATTTAGTGCTAAGGTCAGACCTTTTGTCAACCATTGGCCAGCCTGTACCGTATAGCTAGTCTTTCTTCAAATGGTGGATACCTGTGGGGGACTACCCATAATCGCGTTAATAAGGAACGTAACGATCTAAGGGTTTTTTCCCGCTTTTAGAGCTAACTATCTAAAGGCCTAGGTAAAGGTCTAGAGCCAGAGTAGGCAAGAGCAATCCTTCAAGTGGGAGAAAGCTTTATCCATTTTGAGTTGCCCGTAGGTCATTGTGCTGAGTTCTAAGTGCTTCAATTCGATATCCAGTTGAGCCAATTGCATAAAAAAGGTCAAACTATCCTGTTGCAGGCTCTTAAAACCGGTGAAAGAGACTCAAGCAATCCATCATCAGGCAACTTTGAAGTTGGCAAAGGCAAGACAGCGAACTCTGTTTTAGCTAGTTTATTTGCAAAGCCAGTTGTTGGAGTCTCATTCCAGGCAGTCTTAAGTTCTTCCAGTTCATTGGTAAGCTCCTCCAGTTGAAATTGAAAGCCAAGCCATATAGCTTCAGTTCGAGTTGTCTTTGCTTATGCCTTCCCTTTTCCATTTTTGAGAAAAAAGCTAAGCTTATCTAATGAAAGGAAGGGGGAATTCCCTTCCAGCCCCAATCGACTCCCTTCTCGTTGCGAGTTATCTGTCAGTCCTTGGGATAGGATAGATGCAGTTGCATTTCTTCTCTTTTCAATTACTTTCCTTTCCTAAGGCCTTCTCTTCCATACGCCCTAACGATCTAAGAATCTCCAGACCAGAGCTACTCTTATCAATGCTTTGATGGCGGACTAGGTGAGTTCCCTTAGATGCAGTTTCTTTACCTGGGAAGGCTCTAGATATAAGACTGTTCAGTCTCTCGTTTTCTAGTGCAGGTATTGCCCGTATCAGTATTCCCATAGATTGAGTACTTTCTAGGGGCATTCCTGCAAGACGTCTAGGGGAGGAAAAAGGCTTAGCCTAAAGCTATAGCTATGAGTTAAAAGTCTCCGATGCCTGCAGCACTGGCAAGATTCTATGGTGTAATAAATTCAATGGCTTCTGAGTCTGAGTTCTCTGATGGGATCCCTGGGCGAGAATAGGTTGCATACCAGCCGAGTTACTTGGTTCCAAAGGGGTGAAGGTCTTTTCCAAGGTCTCACTCTGGATCATCTGACAAGAAAGCTAGGGAGTTTGAAAGTTCTTTTCTCTCCTCAAGTCTTTCCCCTTCTGAGAAAACAGGATTAGGATCAAGGGTTGGTCGAGTTAATACTAATACCTTTTCTTGCCCACCTTAAGCTTATAACCTTTTTCGTATAAAAAAAGCAGAGTTATAGAATCTAGAAGATTTTTTTTAGACTAAACCCATTGATAAGGGGAATCTTACAATGTTGAATCCAATTACTGTAAAATTTAGCCCTTCCTTCGCCTCTTCTTCTTTTTGTGCCACATTCAAGCTACGGATCGGTAAGAAGACTAGCTTAGCTTTCCCTTATTTATGGAATGGGATTGATGCTAAGGAATCCCCTACTAATCGAAAGAGGGGATTCAAAAGTGTCTATTCTATCTTCCAAGGTGCGAAGGGCAAAGGAGACAGAGGAAAGAAGGAGCAGCTATTGAATCCGTTCGTATCCGATGAGTATGAGTACGAGCTCTCAGCCTAGGCACTCTGGGGTGAATTACCGGTGCGATAAGGGGTCCAAGCCCCTGTCAAGTAAAGGTAAGGTCTATTTCCCAGTTATTCGTTTTCTATCCTTTTTAGTCTTTTTGTTTTGCTCCAGTAGCCTGTTGGTTGAAAGTTTCAAGCCAGTTTTCAAGCTAGTTAAAGAAAGAGTATCCTGTCCTGCGATAGGACTTGCAGCTTACAAAGAATCTCCAATGGTTGCGTCCGTTTTGTTCCAATATGCATATAAACCTTTAGCCTAGATATTTGACTCATGATCTGGCCTGGTCGACTAAGTCTAGTTTAGGTGAGTTTGTACGTCAGCAAGTTTAAAGCAAGTTCTCTCAACGAGGATGTAGATCAGGGGTATGCCCGAGTGTGATAAAGCTTCGCTCTAAGGCCTGTGTCCGAGAGAAAATATCCCTTTAAAAGCTACAGGAAGGGTTTGGCCCAATGTTGTGAGTTATCTCAGCCAGTCGCAATCTTGGTTTCAAGTCCGGGTTAGGACAAAAAGTGAGGTATGGAATCGCTTGAGCAAAGCTTTGAGGGGAGGGGGAGATGAACATTGAGTTTAGATACTACGCGGGGTTAGGATAGCTGGGTTTCTCACTAGACTCCGATAGCAAATCAACAACCCCTAGATTCTTAAAGTGGAGCTAAGCCGGCGTCAATATATACCACATGATATGCGCGTGTCAGCAATAGCGATCGATCTCTCATGAAGGGCCTTCCTCGTCTCCGTCAACATAGGTTCCTAACCCTCTCTAACCCAGATGAGCTTATGCCAGTCAACAACAGCAGCTTTATGTCTAACAATATTCCAAGCACTAGAGATTGATAACTTCCCATTCCATTGCTAGACTGAGTCCAGATGACTTCATCTTTCTGAGCTGGATTAGGAATAATAGCATCACATAAGGAGCACTGAGTTAGATCATCTGATCTAGCTGGAGGCCAAACCAAACCTGCAGCATTAATGACAGCTGCCCCTTTTGCTTGAAAAGGAAGAGCAGAGTCATAGACAACTGTGAAATTATAGTGCATAAGCAAAAAAGGCCCTTTAGGATGGCAGTTATCAAACCAAAAATCTGTGGATTTTCCATCATCTATTATGTTTTGCACATAGGGTTTGATATAGTTTCTTAGTTTCAAGATTTTCTTCCACCCCCATGAGCAATCACTAGACAGGGGAATAGATCACAGACTTCTGCCTTTTAGTGCATAGGTTTTTATCCAAGCAACCCATAGTGATCCTGATTGAATAAGAATAGCCCAAATGCTTTTCATCACACAGGCTTTATTCCAATCAGAGATCTTCTTGATGCCTAAACCCCCTTCATTCTTTGGATGGCAAACTCAGTCCCAGCTGACTTTAGTTCCTGTAGCTTTTGTATCTTTGCCTTTCCATAAGAAAGCATTAGATTTCTGCTTCAGAAGTCTAGTGACTTTCTTGGGCAGGATAAAGACATTACACCAATAGTTTTGGATGCTAAAGAGGACTGAATTGATAAGCTGTAATCTGCCAGCAAAAGATATATGCTTGACTGTCCAGCTCTCTATTCTTTTCAGAATTCTATCAATTAGAGGCTTACACTCCTTCTCACTGAGTCTGCCAGAAATAAGGGGCACCCCAATATTTTTTACTGGCAAGGAACAAAGTTTGAATCCTGAAGCAGCCACCATTAAAGTGTTAATATCTTCATTTATGCCAGAACAGAACATCTCACATTTTGTTGGATTAAACTTCAACCCTGACAGCTCATAGAATTGATTCAGAACATTCTTCAAAGCTTGAACAGCTTGCAAGCTCCCCTCAGTGAACACCATAAGATCATCAGCAAAGCATAGGTGGGTGAGGTGGATCTTATCACATTTTGGGTGGTATGGAAGGAGCCCTTCAACAGCTGCCTTATTAAGCATTTGTGACAACACTTCCATGACAATCACAAAGAGATAAGGTGAGAAAGGATCTCCTTGCCTGAGACCTCTCTTGCAAGAATAAGACCCTTCTAAACCTCCATTTATAGCAACTGAAAACATAGGACTAGTGATGCAGCATTGAATCCATTGCATAAACTTCTCAGGGAACTTCATAGCATGCAACACCCCCATTAGAAATCTCCAATTAACTGAATCAAAAGTTTTCATAATGTCTTTTAAAAGTACACCTGGAAAAACTAGATATTTCATAGCCTGGGAGAGAGTCCCCTCCTATGGTAATTCCTCACTAGCTCCTGAGCAAGAAGGATATTGTCCACTATTTTCCTTCCAAAAACAAAAGCACTTTGGTTTGTACTAATGAGGGAAGGAAGGACTTTTTTAAGCCTGTTTGCAATGATCTTTGTGACACATTTATATATAACGTTGCAGCATGAAATGGGTCTGAAATCCCCCCAAAATATCCAGCGCTGACTTCCTAGACTAGAACTGAAACTGATTAATTGATCCCAAAAACATTTCCTATCTCCATCTTTATTGAAACCATAGATGAAAGAGGCAGAGAAGAGGTTACTCCCATCAGACTTAGAGATGTGACAATGGATAGCTTGAGCTGTAATGGAATTGACTGTTACATTCAAGCTATCTTTCCAAAGTAACAAAATTCTACCAAGGTGAGAGGAATTAGAATTGTGCAAGAAGGACCAGTTTGGAAAAACTAAAGGAACTATAGAAGGCACTTTATGTTATGGTATTTGTTGACCCTTGTTTCAACAAGACAAACAAGGTCAATGTGGAGCCTTGAGATCAGTTGCCTAACACTATTTTGTTTGTTTTAGGGGATTACCATACCTTGTGTTCCAGACAATAAGTTTAACCATGAGGCTAAAAAAGGAGGGTGATTACTGACCTCCAGCTCCTCAATGCCAACACTGAGGTTACCTTTAATACCCTTCTTAGTCTTCTTCCTCCCTGTCTTCTGCTGCTGGTTAATGTTCCTCATTATAGCCATAGCTTGATCTGCTGCAGCTCTTAATTTCTTTGGAGAAATCTGATGCACACTGTCAGTTGAAGTATCCAGTTTCATTCCATCCTTTGCTGCTTTTGAATTGGTAGGGACAAAGCCCTTTGAGGTAGAGTGACAGGATGAAACTTCTGAACACCTGGATCAAGTCCAAGGAAATGAGCCCTCTTTAGGAGGTAGTATATACTTCTGGACCCATTGGTAAAGGAAGACTCCCTAGCTCGATTTTAGAAAAGCTCTCTTTTGTGTGCCCGCTCAAAGCGCCTTTCTTTAGTCTCTACCTGTGAATCGGGGAAGTTTATCTGCAAAGGTTATTCCACCTACCTGACCTAGGAAAAGTCCATCCAAAAGGAAAAGACATGACTGAAGCGAAAAAGTATAAGCTGGATCCAGCAATAGTATCCGAGGACTTAGTAAGAAAGCAAGTGAAATAGCTAGGTCATTCAAAGGAGCAGCTAAAAAAGCCCTTTACTTTATAGGGCAGGGTAGGAAAACCAGAATAAAGAGAGAACCTTTCAATAGACTCCGAAAGAAAGAGATCGGCATCCTTCCTTCTTTGAATAGTGTTCCCGGCTCTACGAAATGAAAGAAGTTAAGTTTTTGTGCCCACCTAATTTGTCCAGCTGACCGGAATTGAGCTTTTTCGGGAAAGAGAAGAGAGAATACAGGGGATCTATTCTAGAAGGAGGTCTCCTAGCTTAGAATGTATTCCTCTCCTTCTAATTTGATTTTTACATATATAGATTACCACTTCAGGTGGACGAGCAAGCAAGATTATTTGAACTTTTTCAATCTATACAAGCCCTACAAGCGGGTGCTGCCTTTCTCGGAACGTGCCTACAAGAATCCATCCCATAACTAGCGGGGCTCGACCGTCCGACGCAGGGTTTTCCCTCTGCCATTATAATTATATTATGGGTGTCCTTGCTCAATCGTAATACCCAAGGAGCGGTGCTTCCGATTCGCTATGGCTACTGAGAATGAACCCAACACATCCTTCGAAGATCACCAACGAAAGCAGGATTATATGAACCCATTGTGAGACTCCTGTCCAGTCTCGGCTCCACAGCAAACCTTTTGAATTCGATCGTCTCGTACTCATGTTAAACTATCTAGGCAACTACCGAAAGCTTAGTAGGCCCTTGATAGAAGCCCCTATCTAGGTAAATAGGGGACAAGGTCTCTAGGCGATTCGATAACTTAAATAGAGACTTTCATTTCTACTTTACTAGTATAGACTGGTAAGTGGTCTAGCTAGAATAGATTTACTATAGGGATAACGAAGATATGACCATGTTTCCTTTTTCGATTCCACTAATAGTTGGCTAAGAAGGCTGAGTAGAGTGCTTTCAGAGTGAAAGGGAGTCAAATCCTGTATTTTTTAGGGGCGTAGCGTCGAATTGACCGCTGACGTCTCAATGGTATGGGTTCTCGCGCACATATCAATGAATGGAACTGAAAGACGAGAGTGAAAGAGCGGGATCTGGACAGACGCTCCTTGTGGGCCAATTCCATCTGTCTTTATCCAACTAGCTAGGGATCTGATAAAAAAGTCATTTTATATAATGTACATTTCTCTTTTCCCTTCGTGAATTACATTGGGACAAGATCCCACTGACTGCTCAAAAGAAAGCAAGATGGGAAGGTTAAAGAGAGAGAGGAATAGGGATAGGCTTTATTGCATGGTGAGGTTGATCCTTTTCAACAATTAAATATGGTGATAGCTGACTCAGTAATCGCAATCGCACTTTCTCTTTGAATGGCGGTAAGTAGAGATGCCAGTGATCGAAGAAGAAGGAAGGAGGCACCACTGGCGAATCCTTTCTTTCTTGGTTCCGCTACCTGTGATCAAAACAATTCACGTATTAGATCTATTCATCGATTGGTCCAGTAAAGAAGGAAGATAGGAAGGCATCTGTGTATCTAGCCCTTAGGTACACATTACAGGTTAAAATCCTTTATCTTTCAATGGCATTCATCATCCAAGCTTGAGTGCACAATGCGGCTTGTCGTGCGAACTTGTGATGCAACGATCAAGAAGGTAGAGAGACAGTCGATTAAGCATACTGCGGTCACTGCGATGGTCACAAGCTCTCACTGGAAGGATCGGAAAAGTAGCTCAGGAAAAAAGAAACCATGAAGAACCAGGAAGTTCGGATCTTCAGACCAACTTCCCTTTTGTCTATTTCGCATAGCCGGGCTCTTTTAGAATCCCTTTTCCCTTACTCTTTTCATTCAATCTCTCTCTGCCCACCGCTCTCCCTGTAGGTCGAGCCTCCTTTTCAGTCGCCCTCTACAACTAAGTCAGTTGAGCTCTTTCGGCTCCTAGACCAGCTGTGATCTTTCCTCCTGTTGGTTTGCTTACTTAAAGATATGCATCGTTAGAGTCAGTCCCTTTTTTGGAGTTCAACTCCGAGCCGGTAAGCAAGACAAAGCAAGTCAACGTGGGGTCAAACTCTCGATGGCCATAGACCTGAATGGTTGGAGTGTGCAGGATCACTCCTGACACTTTCTTCCTTCATCTAAGGAATCCTCTTGGTTGGTCGAAGCGCTGGACGAACTGCTATTTTGCATAGGGGGAGTAAGATAGGCTAGGTGCTTTTACTCAACTCGTGAAGGTTCATTTCTAGTTAGCAAGGATAAGGAAGCAAAGGTAGAGTCCTTTAATAATATGTCTGTCATTACGTGCGACTATCTCCACTATAGAAAGAAAAAAAGGAAAGAACTTCATTTTCAGCACATTTTTACGAAAAAGTCTTTATTAATTATTATATTAGCATAGCATTAAGTAGTAAACATTTTACAAAAGGGGTTTTCCCATACCATACATGCAAACATAACAAATAAAACCAAACAAAGATACAAAGATAGTTAGCATAGATAGGAGTCTATCTCCAGTAAGCACCGGAGTAGATCTCCACTAAAAAAAGACAAAGAACACCAGACATGAAAACAAACGTCTACAGACACTTATTTAATTTAAACCTTCTAGTTTCCCCCGCCGCCGCGGATGTGTGAAGCCAACTCCACAATGAGCTCTTTCTCTTCGTTGAGTAGGGCCCTCCTCCTGTCTTCCAGACCGCGAATGCGGTCCCGGATCGATTGCATCATTCGTCCTACGACCTCCGGATCGAGAGCAGGCGGATGCTCCCAGAACAGACCGAGCAATTGCTCCTGTTGGAGCTTCTCGTTTTCTATTTGATGGATTGATTGCTGAATTGTTGCAAGTATTTCGGCGATATCCATAAGTCTTACTTTCTGACTTCTACGTCTCTATTTGGCAAAGAGAGACTGAAAGAAGCTTCTATTTATAGGCGTTGGAGGCCCTTAACCCTTTCTTATTATTAGTAAGAATTCTTGTCTTGGTTCCCTAACAAGGATCATTTCAACCCTGGCTTTTCATTAATAGTGAACCAGATCCACTAGATTTTAGTGCGCTGAATAATTGTCCTTTCCCCGTTCGGATTTGAGTACGAAAGGCCCACCCCAAAGAGCGAATAGTCCTTTGTTTTTCGCGGGTATCGCCACGCGGCTTAACCCCGATCACCCCCTCAAGAATAGGACGCAATAATAGAGCAGAATAGGAGCCAATAATAGAGCGCACATCAGAGACTACTCCCCTTTTAATAATAAGGCAGGGTTTTCCAAAGCCCCTTTCTTAAGAGATAGAGCAATCCTCACTCGACAGCTCAAAGCTGACCAGTACAAAACCATGTGATCCGTCCTCGTTTACGTACCCCACTGGCTTCGTCGTACCCTTACTACTCCTCGTTCACTGGCTTCTACTTGTCTTTTACTGGCTTATTTGTACCCAGCTACATGATGGAACTCCCCTCGGCCAATCGTCACTCGCCAGCTCCGTCCTAGCTTAGAAAAAAGATGTTTGGCTGAACCCCTATCTCTTGATTGATCTGATCAGACGCTTGCTTTTCCCGCGTGCTTGTTCTCTTGATATTATTTCTACAACTATAGATTTGGAGCCAATCAGGTATCACCGCGTGTCAAACTGTGTCAGGCGGGAGACAGAAGGAATATTCCGCTGATTCCTTTCCAATGAGAACTAGACACGCGTCCCATATCCCCATGTGCTTTCTTTGGTTAGTCTATGATTTATGAGTTGGACTGTTCCTCCATGTGTTTGTCTTTGTGTGGTTTCTGAGCTAGGAGCGCTTAGAATTTCAGTTCTACTCATATACTATCAAATAATAGCTAGCTACTAACAAGGGGGACTGTTGTCTGACTCTTTTCATGAATCTTATCTTATACTAGTAAATAGGGTAGGGGCATTATATTTGATTTGACTTTATCTTAAATTTGTGGATAGAGATTTTAAACAAAATTAAAAGAGGTAAACAATTTACAATTATTATTAATTATACTTACATAAGTAAGAGTTTTTTACGATACTATTTATCTCCGGGCCTGTCAAGCCTGCTTTCTTCGATGAAAGCCCACAGAAGGGCCAAAGCACAACAAGCCTACCCATCATCAAAGCAGGCTCAAGTCCATGCAAGAAGGCCCGCTGGATCTATCAAAATTCAAAGCCCATCATCTCCTACATGAAAGGATCTGAGTCCATCCAAATGAGATTAAGCAAAATCCTATTCTGGAAAGAATGGCAAAGTAAGGGATTTAAGTCTGCTCAGAGATTTCATATCTCTCCCACGTGTGATTCATCCTAACAACTATCGATTAGGTTTTTCTACTTAATTAAGCTGGTTATGCAAAGTTTTTTAATTTGTTCACATAGGCAGCGTGATTGGGGGGCATCTTTGTTGCTTCCCAAGGTAGTTAGTTCACCACACAGGCATGTTAGTACTAAACTGCAGAAAACTATTAAGTCATCCAATTCATGCCGCATTGCGAGATTACTCTACCACTCTATAAATGGAGGCTCGATAAGTGTCTTCACTTCATCAAATTAAAATCAAAGAAATTGAGTACTAGCACGTATGGCTATGGATGCTGCAAACAGGCTTTCTGCAATTGCTGCCGAAATGGGGCAACTGCAAAATGAAATTCAAGAGCACCGTAGAGTGCTAAACTTCCTTTTGAGAAGTGTTAGAACAATGGATCCTGCAAGGAAAGAAGCGCGCATTCGCGCTACCAGAGAGCGCATAGAGGGTTTGGAGGAGAGGCAGCAAGCGCTGCGGGCGGAGCAGCAAGCGCTCATTGTTCATGGAGCACTCGGTCGCCTGGGAGACTAGAATAAATTAACAAAAAGTAGTTAAGTCACCTTCAGGCTTTCTTATTCCAGGAAAGTATGTAGTTGCAAAAATAAAAAGAGTAGTTCTAAAATAAAATGTTGGCCCTATTAGTTGTTGTGGGTCACGAGCATGTAACTTGTTTTGAATTTCTCTTTATTTTATATAAGCCCTTTCCTTAAGGTGATTTTTGAATTGTGTCCACTGCAGTACTCTAACTCTATTATAGTGTACTACATTACATGAAACGTAGTTCATGATTTCCCCTTCGCTCTCTTTAGCATTTTGGTTTAACACCACGCAGGCAGCTGGTACCTTCCCAGCTTCTTCATCAGGTAACCTGCCAATTCAACACATTGTCAGCGGCATTTTGCCTGTCAAAATTCATTAATGAATCAGTCTCTCCTTTACTTGAACACGGGTTTCGACTTCCCCTCCGGAGGACCGGTGTAGCTCGCTTCGCTTACCGCCTTCGTCTTTCGCCAGGGCTTATATATACTTCATCAATGTCCTTACTGCGTTTCACGCTTTTCAGGACCTCGATCCAAGCCCTCAGTCTCAATTCAGCATGGATGGATAGATGGCATACGGCCGTTAGCTATTCAGTCTGTCTCCTGGTTTTTATGTTAGGAACAACCGTCATCAGCAATAGGCGCTTCTTTTTGTTTTGTACAGGATTACAATGCATGAAAGAATGGATCTTGTAAAAAAGTGTAAAAGACGGAAGACCAAGCTAATCTCGAAAAAAAGAAGGAATAGAAGATCGAGCTCCAACTAGATCTATCTCTTGATGGTCGCCCCGCTCCCTATCCAATTAGACTGAATCAATCGAATCAACCATCCAATCCTCCAAGGTGAAGGTAAGCAAGAGCCAGATTCTTATGTTGCCGCAGTCATAGGGGCACGAGAGCGATTCCTTTCAAAGGGCTTTTGGGGGGTCTAGTATAGGCGTCCAAAGCACGTGTAAGGTGAACCTTGAAGCGAAGAGTTTCACCCGGTCTACGATCAGGACAAAGCGATTGATCCAGTTGAGAGCGTAGCGTAGGAGACAGGGAAGATGACCGTCAACGGACAAAAGCCTCTAATTATTCTTATTTCACTTTTATGCTTCAATCAGGCCTATATTCGCATGTGAATGATACCAATTGAGATGGCTTTTTCAGGGACTGGCCTCTTCCCTGAGGCAATCCCTGGGATTCAAAAGAGAGAGAAGGAACTTTCTGTGTCCTATGCCGATAAAATGAGACAAGTGCTGTTTAGCTAAACAATGGGATTCTAAAAAGAAACCTTTCTGTCTGATATGCCGGGAAATTAACAAAAGTACTTTTTTACTACTATTACGGCATTATAAAAACCAAACTTGACTTCAGAACCTCCAATGGAATGGAATCTTCCTTTTTGGCCCATTATTGTTTTATGCTGCTTCAGATTCGGCTTGAGAAGAAGCCGTAGGGATTCACTCATAACGGAGGGGATTAGCCACCAATTGGTTGCCAACTGAAGGTCGAAGGAATAAGCAAGGCAAGGACTGCTGCCAACTAGTCTGCCCAAAGGCTGTATTTGATTAAAGGTCGCGCCCTAAAGGGAAGTTGGCGCTAGCTTCCTAAACAGGATTTCTGTTCTATGAGGTACAGGCCTGGCCCGGCCGCACGAAGCAAGAGGAAAGAGGTATAGGCTGGATCAATAAAAGAAAGATAACGAAAGTGTACAAGATTCCAATCGGGCTGGCTCAGAAGGAAGGTGGCGGCGAGGAAGGGTCTTTCGAATCTCGATCAAATAGCATAGCACGGGACCGTGCCAAGCTGTAAGCATAGCGAGTTAGGTATGGGCTTTCTTTTCACTACCAGAATCAGCAGTTGGCCTATTGTTGATCAAAGTCTGGGTTGGCGGTCCCTAGTTATAGATAGGCTTTCGCCTTCCTTTTTCCGTCCAACGAGGATTTTAGTGTTTGGAGAATTCTTCCTATTTGACCCGATGCCGTACCCTTCATGTGTTCATGATACAGGGCCGGGGTACATCTTCCACAAAAACAAGGTTCGACTACGAGGATTGAGAAGTTGTTCATTTTGTAACCTTAACCTCTATCTACACAGTTTCATTTCTACGTCTTCGACGAGCAAGACTTCACTGCTGACATAGGGTGAGGTTTCAACAGGGCAAGCGGAGATTATCCAACCTGCGGTCAGCTATGATATACTCAACTTCTTCTTTTCACCTCCCTCTTCGATCGATCCGGAAGACGTTCCCTTAGCAGTTGACATCTCAACAGAGTCCTCCGGTCGAGTTGGAAAACAACCCTTGAGACCTACGAGCGCAAAGAAAGAAATAGACAGACTTAGACGAGGGCATCTTGAACCCCTCTCCCTACGGTCGAGTTAGCCCATGACCTCAAGATCAAGAAGAGCCAGCCATACATAGAAGACAAGGGAAGACCTTGCTCGACAAAATGAACGTAGCAGCAGCATCATGAGATAGAACCCGGTCCTGTCCCGGCTGTCCATCTGTGGAACATGGGGCTGAATACCTCTAGAGTACCTACTAGAAGAAAGACAGAACCACTTGGCTAGGGCTAGGGGGACCAAACCATTAGGAGGAAGAAGCAGATGGAAGACAGGGTCACTTGTGAAAGAACTAGCCGAAGGGGACCATCACAGTTGGGGCGGTGGATGACAGGCTAGCTCACCAAGAACCTCAGGAGAGGTTGGGGAAGACTTGGCTGCGGCAAGTCAAGGAGAGGTTAGGTCAAGGGATTTCAGACAGAAGTCCCATCAATCAGAAGAAAAGGATGTTCCAGGAAAGAGGGGAACAAGGATATCCAAAAGAATAGGCCTTGAAGGAAGGCATGAATGAGGGGAGACCGGTCTAAGGGCTGCAAGATATGCTACAAGGTTGAATCAGTCCACTAAGGGATGACCTCTTATACATGATTTCAGCGAAGTGTGAAAGTCAAGGACTGAGGCGATCAAAGAAAAGAAGACTTGAAAGAAAAGCCTTCTATCCCACAGCTAAGGCATCCATCCAATAAAGATAGAGCGTCATATACAATTACTCTATCCTTTGGAAACAACCTCTTCCTCTCATCGACTACCTTCACTAGGGTCAAGATTCATGGTTTTCTAAGGGCGGCCCATTAGCTTCCTTTGATGGAGCAAGGGATTGCTTTCGTCTCTTTCCTTCTGGGCCAGGAATGGAAGTTGTCGTTAAGCTTCTTTGGATCAATCGAGAGTGTGCTTATCGCTCTACTTCGCTTGATTCTCATGCCAGTGGACTCGTCGCTCAGCTTTAGGCCTTATTAGCTTCATTTCTGAAGTGAGCATGAAGTCCGAATTGAATAGAGACTGAGAAAGCGTCTTTCGTGATGAAAGTTGCAAGTTCGGATTCAGGATTGAGAAAGAAATCAGCAAAGCGCAGCTGGAGCTTAATCTATTATAGGAGGCGTAGGGTAGGCTCTTTGGATAGATTGACTGGCTTAAGCCGATGAACCAGCTTCTACCACTGATGAGCTAATTCGGACTATGCCTAACTATAGGAATCAAATCACCTGATCTTGGCTCGGCATCTTTTGAAAGGTAATCCAATCTCTGGTAAGAAAGGGCGAGTCGGCTACTCGAAGCGGAGAAGCAAGAGCTCACTCGACCCATAGGAATAGGGAGGAAGTTTCATTCCAAACTGCTCTTAGTTTGAGCTAGGAGATGGGACAAGACGCTGTTAGACCGGGAGTTTCAAACTGACCTTTAGGGATCGGAGTTGCAAACTGCTTGACCTTAGGTCAGGTTGGGTAGGGAGGTCTTCCCACTTCCTCTTCCCATTCATTAAAGGGTACTAAGACGAACTGAGGAAAGGAGCGGAGTTGAAGCTTGAGCGGTACTCCTTCTCTTTAAAACTCACTTCTTAAGGTTCGGAGATGCTCGCCCGTCTACCGGGATAGGAGAAAGAGAAGATCTCGACTAGGAGTCAGAGGGAATCTCTAGCGGATCTTTTCTAAGCCAGGAAGATGCCTCTGCTGAAGTAGCAAGTATTGGGGTTTCAAACTTAGATTTGACTTTCTAGTAAAAAGGGGTTTACCAGATCGAAAGAATCCTGTAGCAAACGGGATTGATTCCACTTCCTTGCTGTTAAGTACGTCCCTCTTCTCTCTTGCCGATTCCGAACTCCAGGAGGATAGTCGCTCAGCCGACTAAAGCTAAAAGCAGAGTTTGAGCTTGGCAATGCAGTTGATCTTCTTGCAGCTGAGAGAGATGCTGGCATTGAATGAAGCTGATTCCCCCGTATTGGACAGAAAGAACCTTCTATAATGAAGAGTAGGATGTGAGGGAAAGCCCTCTAGTCGAGTAAGAGAACTTAAAGTTTCAAGCCAGTAAAGTCCGTGAGTGGGGGAGTTAACCCGGAGATTCGTCAATCAATTCTTTCTTCTGGAAACGACTCAAAAGAGCAGGAGCAGGGCTTGTCCGGGGCAAGGGATGCAGGTATGTCATAAAGATGAAGCTTTCAAGCGGGGGAGCTGGGCTGTGAAACTCAATCTCCATCATCAAAGACAGGGGCAAGAAGGATGTGATCGATCCCCACCCAGGTAAGGAACGAAAGTCGCTCGACTTCATCAAGGGAAGGGGTTTGAGAATCAATCGACCAATAAGGCATTAGTGAAGATACAGAGGAAGAGAGGTTGAGTTAGTGAGGAACATCTCACACATTCTAACTTACGAAATTAGTGAAGTGAAGAGAGAAGAGAGAGGAAGAGATGTTATGAGATGAGCAGAAGTCTTCCCTTGTTTTGCCGTAGGAGATAGAAGGGATTCCACTTCTTCCTCGAACGAAGTGAGAGTCTAACTGCTGCTAAGAGTTTTAGAAAGAAGTAGCATCTGTTCCCTCCGCTTAAAAGCTCCCGGTTAGCCGCAGTACGAGGGGTGAACTCCCAACTCCTAGCTACCCTAGTTACTCAGACTTCTAAATGGATTCCCTCTATCTCAGCAGCAAGATAGGCTGCAACTAGACGTAGATCGAAGCTACATAAATTGAGTATGGAATCGAAGCTACCCTTAAGGATAAGGCAGACCTAGCATCCCGAACTAAAGACTCTATTTCGTCTTTCACTTCACCCTTGCTTCCTACTAAAAATGTTCAATCCCTTGCCTGACCTTCCCTCTCGCCCGACTTATTCGTCTTTCTTTCACTCATTCCTGAAAGTCAGAAGCCTAAGACGAGTAAGCAGACTACGCTTTCTATTCCCGCCAGTCAATCCAGGGAAGGATTCCGAGAGTTTACTTTTTTCTAGTAGGGCATTATTTCCCGGGCATTCTTACCTTAGTGTCTTTCTAGTTCACATTGAAATAAGTAAGAGAACAACGCATCAAACGAAACCAGAGAATCCGTTTTCAACTCGAAGTTAGAGATTTGACTTTCCTGAACCAACTCTGGAAACTAAGAAACCGGCTTTCCTATTTTCTTTGAGCCAAGCTTTCCGGCTAAGTCGAATAGCTTTTGCACCTATCCCATCCCTGTCAGTCGAGTAGTTTACTTTGTGAGTGCCCCACGGAGCGGTACTCCTCCAATAACGCATTTATCCTTTCGGCCATCTGCCCTAACTGAAATGGGGATGAAGACTCGTGGAGAAGTTCAGCTTTGATTTGACCCCAAGAGTTTGAAGACTTCTGTCCAGAATCTTCCTGTGAACCTGAAACATTAAGTCGTTCAGTCGTGTTGCGTCACGAGTATAAAAGCCTCATGCTGAGGAAGAAAGATGAGTTTCAATTTGGCATGGAAGCGAAGGAAGCATTTCATGAAATCAAGTATGAGCCCTATTTGTTTGCCTTTCGCCCAAAGATTTCTGACTATTCAACTTCATCAAACTGGAGTTAGGCCAACTTTCTTTTCTGGGTATGGCCACATCCGTTGGTGCCATATTTTTCCTTACGCTGGGTGGGTTCCATGGGTGTTGCTTGGATTCGGACTGATTGTCATGTCCTTTCCTTGCGTTGACGAACATTTGTACCTTGTTGGCCCAAAACGGTAGCATGGTCTTCTATTTATCGAGTCATTCTCCACCCGCGGTCATCAGCTCCGCGGGACTTCTATCTTTTTTTGCTCCCGTCAGTGTGCTCAAAGAAATCGATATAGTTCAAAAGAAGGTGGTGAGACTTGTTAAGTCATCAAAGGAACTTCTAAAAAATGAATCTTTTATCATTGGGAGCTGGCTGTAATAGGACAGCGAGCATTTTGACCCCCAACGAGAAAGGAATGGGCATTTTCGTCCACAAATCATTTTAGAATTCAAAAAACGCTAGGAAGGACCAAGGAGGACTCTGTAACCAACCAAGACTTGACTAACTCTCCTCACAAGTCACAAGTAATTCTGTTTCATTCAGTTAGATAACCCCCAACCCCCTTATTTTTCCTTCCTTCGTCCAGCAAGAGAAAAAGCAAGGAGATTGTTTAGCATTTAGAGCTGGGTATTCATAAGCTCTACTGATGGCTGATCTGATGGTGAAGACATCATTTTCTTGGATCTTTCTAAAAATTTCTCTGGTTAGGTTCAAACCAAGTTGTATTACACATCATCGGAAAAAGGATATTCCAGTTCAGGCCTGGTTGGTTGGCAAGGCAATTTGCAAGACAGTTTGATCGAAGCCATTCCACAAGAGGCATTTGAAAGGTTGGTTTAAAAGTTACGGGTATACCAATTAGGTTCCATAAGTCTTTGGCTTACCAACCGGTGAAGTGTTTTCCTCGGGTTTAGTTTGATTTGCAATTGGCTTCCATCGATCGAGGGATGAAAATGAAATAACCTGCCTTTTTCAGTTGAGGGATTCAAGTGATCGCTGAATTAGCTGGGCGAGGAAATGGGTGAGCGAATGCGATCGATAGGGTGGAATTGTTTGCCCTAAAAAGAAAGGAGCTTTCTGTAGCGCTTTAGCTTCCGTCATCCCCCAGAGTGGCAATTCCACATTCCGTACTTAGGCCTCCGAACTCCATAATGGCGAGCGAGCTGATGGAAGGGTGGTAACCCCGGGGCGGCAGTTTGCCAGTTTCTTTCGCACTAGACCTCCGCCCGGTTGTCCCATGCAAGAAAAAAAGCATTTGAACCGAACTTATGACCCTAAGAAAAAGGGAATCTGTGACTCTTCCCTGCGAAAAGCTTGACGGTCGCTCTGATACCGTGGATTTTTTTATGTTGTAAGAGGAGTAAGTAACCCCTTTTTTTTTCTAGAGCGAACAAAGGCCAAGAAGAATGAGATCCGATTCAAGGTATCTCGCATGTACCGACAGCAAAGGAAGAAAGAAGATTGCTCACAGGATGGCTGAAAACAAAACGATGACTTCAACCTTTAGTACTCAAAATTGCACTTCCGCGACCAGAAGAGAGAATAAATTGAAGGGGATGGAACTGTCACTGCAACAGAACTCCCCAGGAGAAAGGAGTAGACTATGACTGGCTTTACACTCGATGGACTTAGCACTCTTTCTTCAATGTTCGGGGCAAAGCTACTGGTTCACAAGTCAGGACCGGGGGTTTAGCTAGCTTAGCACTCCCCAAGAAAAGCACTTAAAGGAAGAAGAACTAGAACTACAAGCCCACTAGATATGAACTATTAGAGTTCAATTTCTCTACTACTTATTAAATAGGGGAAATAGGAAAACTGTGATATCTTTTCTTTATACTGGGTATTTTACTTATTCCTTAGGCTCTCCAGCCCTTTCCTTAGCTGAGCTAAGCACATATTATCTTTCGCCTTTGCTTGATGTGAGTGCATCGCTTGCGCTTGAATGAGATGCTTACACTCTCTCTTCCCTAGCTGTCTGTCTGTATATCTTTGTCCTACCGATCCCTAAGAGGGAAAGACTGGTGAGAGTGCAACTACTGCTCCATTTATATTGGGACTAGAGGTACCGCTATTTACACTTGGTATAAAAACGACTGCTACGAAGTATGAAACTAGATCGATGCAAACAGGAAATGTAACTCCAGATCCTGAGGCTTACCTTTTTTCGGCAACTGGAATACCAGAAGAAAGAATGGAACTCGATGAAATGCAATTGGCTTATCCCTTTTTATGCACCAAAGTCAATCCCTCATTTATAGTTCATCTAGGTTTGGTTTGGGGGAAAAGACTATATTCTATGAGTTAAGAAAGCATATTCTTACCACTCGCTTAAAAGAAGACCTTCTTACTGCTGCAATTGAAGAGGCTTATACTGATTCTTGATAGGCAAGCTCCACTGGTAAAGGGGAATACAGATACACTTCGTACTGGCTCGAGAGCGAGAGCAAGAAAAGAAATCGGTAGTCCTACCTTGTATAGAACCCTGCTAGGGAGCTCTCATTAACTCCTTGTTATACCCGTTCTCGGCCCTCAGCCGAGAGGAATGAATTCCGTCTCAAATCCATCTGATCTGGGGCTAGGCTCCTTTCCTGGCTTTGCTACCGGACTTCTAGTTGCCCCGCCTCCAGCTTATTTGAAAAGAAGCTGCATTTTTTTAATTAGCCGAGCGGGACTTCTCTCCCTTTAGACTAGGCTTGGGCCTTTTCTTCTGCTGTGTCCGGCTCTTCTTTAAATAAAGTGAAAGACATTCTTTCCTCCCCACCGGCCCGGCTATGCTATACCTTCTATCTTTCCCTTGACCTTCCTTATTGAAGCGGATAAAGCTCAATGAAGATTCGAAACTCATGGTAGAAAAGGAGAAATGGTATTACAGAAGCGTGCTTTAGGAAAGTGTTCGAAAGACGACCTCAACACATGGAGAATCTCGCTATCCAGTCAAATAATGCGAAATATTCATTCTCACGGCCGTAGGTTGGGTAGCCTACTGAGATAAGGCAAGGTGTTCTCCAGCCTGTTGTAGTACCGGTGTGGAATAGCCGGCTCGGTTGGGGATATGCGCCATCTGATGTTTGACAAAACGACAACCTAAGTGAGTCGAGCGAACCGTTAGATGTTTACTCTAAATAGATATATGCTATATGCTTCTCGCTCCCGAAGACGACTCTTCAATACTTAATAAGGTCTCTACACCCCGTTCTCCGGAGCTCCCACTAAGATAAGACCATCACTTCCCGTATCGCTATATGTCCCCCCCGAGCCATACATTTCAGCAGACCGTCCTGCACATTCTTTCAATCGACATGAGGACCAATCAGCCAGCACAGCAGCCTCCCCCCCACATGGAAATGAAAGAAGGATCTCTGGATGAGAATACCTTTTTAATATAATAAGATGATCAGCTATCTCATGAGAGAGGGGCAACACCAGTAAAGCAGGAATTTCAAGAAATGCATCCTGCCATATCACTGCAGGGACAGGTTATGAAATAGCTGGACCCTTAGAGGCATTCAATACTCCGATAGATGGGAAAGGAAAGGAGTTATCCATCAGAGGAAGGCAGTGGAAGATCGTGATTCAGGGAAGGAATTCAAAAGTCTTTTTTTATTTTATTTAATGTTTTCGTCCAACAACTGAATATATGGCTAGATTTCCAGCTGGAATGTCCCTTCCAAAATCTCTTAATCCGAGGTAGCGGAGTTGGGCTTATTGAAATCGGAATCATAATCCGCATCAGCAGGTGAGGTAGTGTAACTATTAGCTGCTTTCGTCTTATAGGGTTGATCGACCGAAGGGGATGAAGGCGCTGTAAGCGGTTCAACTCGACTATCTGGTGACGCGCTCACATCAATAAAAGGGCTGAATGCAGGTGCGTGTCCCAGATGAAGGTGTACTTTAGGAAGGTGCTTTGGTGGTTGCCCTCCAGGCGGAGTGTTGGATCTGCGGCCTGGCATACAGCTCTTGAAATATTGGATGCTTTCGTGGTTAGGTGGCTTGGCCCGGCCAAAGCTAGATATAGATCGGTTGGCGCTGGATCTGCTGGATAGAGGTAGCGGTACAGACAGCTATGGATAGAATTACGTCCGCTTCGTCGGGTCAGTAGATATGCCCAGCATCTATTTTGACTATAAATGGTACATAGAAGCGCAGAGAGCGGTAGCAGCCATTGACTACTTGGGCCGGGCCTTGCAGCCAGAAAATGGGACTGCATGACTATGATATCCAATTTCTGCGAGAAGAAGGGGGGCACTGAACACAAGAGCGTATACAAGGAAAAAATGAGCGCTAACCAAGAACAAAGAAGTGTACCAGTGGTGAAGGATAAAAAAGTCCCTTCTCTAATCAGCCCCATTTGCTTTGTAGTTGCTCTACGGTAGACGTAAACTGGATTTTTTGTCGCGGCATCCTATCCCTGTTGGCTTTGCCAAACCGGCTATCTCTAGCAACAAAGGTGAATCGAGGGGCAAAGAAAGAACTGCATGAAATAACTTTACAAGATCTAAGCGTTGGACCAGCTGATTTGGAGTGTAAGACAGAGGCCTCCCCAGTTAACGTTTATCCAGGTCCCTCTGCACCTTCAGGTGGACTTCTCTTCAATTGCTTGTGGTAAAAGTGCTTCCATTCCTTTTGTTAGCTATCTAGTTTCAGTCATAAGGCCACCTATTTACATTATTCCTGTGGTGATCGAATCCATTCCCGCCAGCCTTTAGGAGTTTTTTTCTCCAGTGTGAGATCTAGGTCCTTTTAAAAGGTAAGCTCATCCCGTGAGAGTTGCCCTCTCCTATCAAGTATACTAGCCTTCCATTCCAATATCTACTACTAGTTAACTGCTTGCTTTCTCTTTGCAGCCATTGGTAGTTCCCGCGCAGTACCTTTTAGAGGCAGGGGGTCCTATATATATTCTAATTTTTTTAGGTAATAGGGTTCCTTTACTACTTTCTATAGGATGTGCTTGCTTCCCTAGTCGGCAATAGGTTTTATCCTTGGGAGGTTATGATAAAAAAGGGAAAGATACGTGGCAAGCTTGCCTGACCTTAGAGTTAGCCTGTTACAGATCAAGTGATCAAGCCATCAGGGGAAAGGATAAAGGGTAGGCAGTATGCCCCGGGCAAGTTAGTTGAAAAGCAAATCCCTTAGTCAAGTAGGTATGGGATCTTATCTTAGGCAAGGGCAAAAGGTATATCAGCAGTTCTAGCAAGCGTTGGGATAGACAAATAAGTGAGCAAGCAATAGGCTTTGTAAAAAGAAAGTTATAAACGTAAATCCAGTAACCCATTTTCTTTTTTGTAAGTTCAATTCCATCTTGTTCCTGCAAACTAGGTAAAGGGATCTTATACTTATATTAGGTAAGCGGGAGGTTACGATTTCTTCCAATAGAGTTTCTCCTAACCTTAAAATACCAATATATAGAAGTTTAGCTATTTATCCCTTGCAATATAGAATATTCTAGTTTAGTGATTGCTCCCCCTGTACCACGAGTGAAGAGTAGATTTTCAAGTGCCTTTATTAAAGAAAGAAATCAGGTTGCTACGAAAAAGGCGGGGTTTTTTCAATTAACAAATGAGCAGCGGAAACGAAGGCCTATGACAGATGTTAACACCTGTCCAAGATGCAAGAAAGCTGAGAAAACAATAATGCATGCTCTTGCTCTTAAGGATTGTGAGACCATTAAACCTATATGGCTGCGCATGGTGAATCCGCATAAATGGAGTGTGTTCTTTTCCATGGGATTAAGGCAATGGTACAAAAGGGTGCTAGTTTCCTCAAATGACTGGCAGAGCGGGGATCGACTCGGTAAGGCCATCTCCCTGCTTTTCAGCCTATCCATCGTGAGCAACTTCTCATCCAATGCCAAACGTAAGGTGAGAGCAGCCCGTGAACTGTGCTTATGAAACTATATATGACGATGGAATTCATTTCAAACCTTGCCCCTGCTTCCGAAGCGAAGCATATTCCAAGCAGAGTGGTTGGGAAAGAGAAAGATACCATCTGCCCAGATTAGGGAATCCTCTAAACCATTAAAGCTGCAAGCTTGCACAATAGAGGATATACGAGTTGTTCGATTGTCCTTTTTTTTATAAATCACCATAAACCCATTTGATGAATTCTCAACTAAGAATCAAACTGGGTGCATATCCTTATCTATTTTCTTGTGTTATTTAGACTACACAAGGGTTTAGGAGAGGGGAATATCCAACGCAAGAACCCGCTTTGCATTCTTTTTAAGAAAAATCATGCTTCGAACCAAGCTTCTCCAGACCCATGAAGCCCTACTTTTCTTTTAGAAGAAGCCGTCCACGGGGAATCTCTAGCCCAATATTTTACTTTAATCATACCCCTGGATCACTCATAAAATTCCAAGCTCTTTGATAAAGTAAGTACAGCAATATTGAACTCTCTCAAACAAACTCATTCAAAAAAAAAACCTTCCACTTAGAAAGATTATCCCACCAAGCAAGGAGGGGGCACTTAGACTTCTCGGAAGTTCCTTGCCAAAGAAAGCCAGGATGCCTTTAAACACTTATAAAACAAAGCCAATCCCCCCCCCGCTCTGACTCTGATCGACTTGCCCACACAGCGCCTTCTTTGAGAGAAGAGGTCAAGGGGCTATGAGACTCGTACATCCAAAGACGATTCAATCTGTTGACTTCACTCCGCTTACGCCCCCTTCAAACATACTTTTTTCGATTTATAAAAGACATATAATAGAACATAAAAATCAGCGAATGTAGGATATCTTGCCCATGAGACTCATTAGTTGTGTTCGCTGCTTAAGGCATTCCCTTTACTTGCTTCTCAGAACGATGGTTGCATTCTAGAAGCGGTAGTCCCCCGAAGTTACATATTATAAAAGGAAATGTCTATCTATCTCTGAGATGTCTATTTCTCAATGATACCGACTCCGTTGAATTCACTCTTTCATATGGTGTTCCGGGGAGGAGCTTACTTTGACTTTGCTGATTTACCTCTCCTCTGTTCATTTAGCACATCCATTTTTCTTTTGTTAGATTTTCATGTCCTATTATCATAGAATGACGCCATTTCCCCTCTCTGAAATAGCGGAGCTCGCTTTAACAGACAACGACTTTTTTAAATAAAAGGAGGAACAGGTCGTTCGTTGCGAGAATAGGGGTTGCTCCCTGTTGACACTGGGTCAGTTGATTGGCAAGCCGACTGATAGGGCCACGAAGCGCCCAACAGAAAGGGAAGATCATTGGGAAGAAATGGGGGCCGTTGACCAAGTTGATGGCTTTGTTAAAAGGTTTTTCCTGGATAACTTCAGTCTGCTGGTACGTAGGGGAGTCCGGTAAAGGGCTAAGGAGCAAGGGGCACTCTCCTTCTAACCTTTGCATGGCGCCACCATAAAGCGATAGCGAGACCTGAGTCGAACTAGGGCATTTGTACTGGTCGTGCTAGGTTGAGCCGGGGTTGGTAAGGAAAATGAATCCGGACCAATCACACGTAGGAAAATAGGCCGGCAGGACTCTCACCTTCTGCTCCACCACGGTGGGGTCTTTTTTTTCTTCGGGAAAAGGATCTTTGATGCCAAGATCTTCTAGGGGACGCAGCTACCTATAGTAAGTAGGAAAGAACGTCTTTTTGTCCTTGCCTGCAAACTTATCATTTGACGAAATAGCGTAAATAAAGTCCTCCGCCTACACTACTGGCAGGAAAGAAGGGCGAACAAAGGGACTCAAAAAGATAGGTTAGCGACCGGGCGAAAGGTTGGAATTTCTTTCGAAGTTGGGGTCCTATTCCCATACTTGGATGATGGAAAAAGCGGTCTTCCTCACTTGCTCCAATGCTTGGCTTGGTGAATCAGTCAATGGCAACTTTCTAGCGATCTCAGAAGGACAAGGAAGCAGAGGAAAGAAGGCCCGCCAGAAGGGGGGGGTCCCCAACCCCGGAACGATGTATGAAAGAGACTCTAGAAAGCTATCGAAGTGGACAAGAGAGTGCTGCTTCTTATGACAAAGCCCTTGCTGCAGTGTGAAAGAGTGGCGGGGAATGGCTGGGCTCAGGAGTCAAGTCAACATAGTGTGGAAAGTGGGGTCGACCTTCTAGTGCCTTGTAGGGAAAGAGAGGTTATCTAGGCAGATAGAGAAGGAATTCCAATAGAGAAGAAAGAATGTTGAAATGAGAGTTGCATTTAGTAGCGGCGGCGCCTCATTCAAATGAGACTTGGAAAGCGAGATAGGGTCTAACTGGGAGGCAGGAAGAAGACTACACGAGTGGTTCGGGAAGGAATCTCTTTGACTGTCTGGTGCCATAGCTTCGACTCCACCCCAGTAATAGGAGGGAGCGGAGCCGCTACTTCACTCTCTTTTCAGGGGGATCGGGATGAGGCAAAAGGGGGCTTTATTCACGTCCTCTGGGTCGTCCACTAAGTGAGTGAAAGAGGTCTCATTGGGAGAATTGGGAAGAGAGAAGGCCAGCCTCCCACTATGTGAAAGCTTTTTCTCTCATATTCACTTCTCAAGAATATATATAATAGGTAGTTCGCTTAGCCGCAGCTGAAGCCATAGATCTTGCCCGGGATGCTCCCAAGGTTCATCGGTCGGACTCCTCATTGGAAAAAGAATGGAAAAAGGGTGGTCTACGATCAGGGCTTTCTTTAAAGGGGGGGGGGGAAGGACCATTTTGACTGGAGCCATGGACCCAAAGTGAGTCTTTTTGCTCTTTCTTCAATTGCTTCAGCTTGAGCTTGAGAACCCAGACTGGCAGAAAAAAAAAGACGCTTGGCAGGAAACTGACTACTTCTATATACACGTAACGTACACGTAGGGATAGACGTACACTAAAGCGATCGAATCATACCCCGCTTCTGGAACAGAGAAAGAGCTACTTTTTATTTCAATGACACTTGCCCGGACACTGCTGCTGCGCTATAATATAAAGATGAAGAGTTTGGTTGGCCTTTGCCCGCTACTGGTTTGCTCTATCATCCTGGAAAAATCTCCTTACTTTATCACACTCGGGCATGCTTTACTTGATGGTCTATCCAGTACTGGCAAGAGAGCTGGCTGGACAAGACTATAAATGGGGGAATACAAGAGCTTTCACTGGAACCTTAACTGGAAAATCACTCTGAAAACTTGCCCCCTGGCTTGGCTTTCTAACCGGACACGGGCTTACTACTGTTTTTTGCTTAGGAGCTTAAGCTGGCTTACTTTTTTAAGGCACTCGCTTGAGGGTTATCCCTTATTAATAAGGAAAGGATAAAATCTCTTTCTTTACGGGTATTGGAACTGGCGGGACAAGAAAGGCACAGGGTTCTGGGCTAATGACAGGCCCTTGCTTTTTATAACTGTTTCTTTCCTGTCAGACAGGACTCTCGCACCTTTACTTGTGGATTTCTTGATGACTTTCGCTGGGGACATAAAAAAGGGCACATGAAAAGAGGGCTACCCTCGCTGGCACTAGATTCTCGAAACGAAAGCTATTAGACCGGGCTTCCCCTAGGTTTCTATTGGTTACGGAAGGGAACGATATATATTATGTTAAAGACTAGCTACTACTTTCTCATAGCATCTTACCTTGTAGTACGTGAATTAGGCTAGGCCCTTGCTCGGAGTGGGGCAGCATCCGCAGCTTGTTTTAAACTGACTTCCTCCCTTTCGTAGTTCTAAGCTAGTCAATCAACTATATCCACTATTGAGATTAGCTTTCGCACTTCAGCGACGAGAAATTCCGTGTTCTTTGATTCATTCCGTGGAGACTGCTCCTTGAGCTGATTTACCATCATCTTCTCACTATCCTTTTCTATTACGAAAGGGGGTCTGGGGAATACATTTATTGTCTTCCTCAGTAGCTCAGTATCGATATATGATGAAGACTCCAGTCGTCGGTTAAATCGAACCTAGGTTTCGGGGAGCTGGGCAGAAGGAAAAAGATGCCGTCTAGCTACCAAGCGGATCATAGTGACCGCTATTAAAGAGCATCACGTGCGAGCTAAAAAGATCGTTTGCCCAAATGCCAAAAGCAAATGAACCAATTCACTTGAGTGAAAAGGAGGGCTTTTCCTTCTTTCATCTACCATCGACCGTTACCACTTTAGTACCGCGGGCGGAGCATAACATCCTGGGGTTGAAAATATACAGAAGGCAATTGGACATCATAGTCATAGAGAAAACCTCAAAACACACCAAAGAATGCGGCCTTGTATCATTCACAGGCGATGAATGGGCAGGAGTCTTGTAAAAAGAAAGGCTTAATAAGGGCCTTTTCTGGAGACATGGTAAACCGGATTTTCCACATACATGGGTTGAAGATGGGATGTCCACTATTACTATATGATAAATAGAAATTGGAATTGGAAAAGCGAGTTTATTTCAGTACTGGAACAGCCACATCAAATCGGTAAAAAGGACCCGCTTGGAATAGGGAGTCGATGGAAGAGCCAGGCCATTCCAGTAGCTTTATTTACTAATCCCTCGGTTTTTAGGCCACCAGAGTCTCCGCCTAGCGGTCTGAAGCTGATTCCTTAAGAAGCGCATTGGGTGTGTCCGTAGTGGTTGGCTCTTGTGCCAGCTTTGAATGCTACCTATCCCTCACTGATAATATCTTAGTTGTCCCAACCCGCCCTAGGAACAAGAAGGAAGAACTGGAATGAGAACTTTCTCTGAGTTCTCTGTTTGTGGCGCCTCTTACGAGCCTTTAGGCATGAAAGGAAAGTCTGTCATCTTTGTATACGCAATTAAGTCTTTCGCTTTGTGTTTTTTGTACCAAACCCCCATTTCCATCCGCCGGGGAAGCAAATCCATTCATATAGATTTTGTTGGTTTCCGATTCTTCCCCCTCCATCCTTTAAAGAAATCGTTTAGTCCGCGCCCTTGTTCTCGGTGCATCTGAGTCCACTCTCATCCAAGCAGCTGAAGACATTTCGTCTCAATCGAAGGTGTCTCCCGAAGCCCAGTAGAAGTATGGAAGTAAAGGGGTCGTATGCCCTAAACTTATCACTTTCTTTGAGCGACTAAAGGCTCCGTCACCTACTCGGCATCTAGCCGTGATACAGACGCCTCTCGTTCTATTGCTGTGCCAGTCCCTCTCCTCTCTCTCTGCTTTCATGTTCATACGAATAAGAGAAAGCTGGCCCATCTTGGATTATATAGTGGAAATTCCTCTTCTATCGTGATTGGTTGCTCTCTCTTATTCACTCCCCCATCCCTCGTTGGGAACAAGACAGATATGCCAATGGCGTCTATCAGAGAGTGGTTTCCTGGATTGGTTGGTTTGAGGAGTTCAGGCGTTAAGAGAAATGACAGTAGATTGATCCTCTATCCCGGACCATTCCAAGTATCCTTTCCTTCTTCATCTCAAACCGGCTTGTCTCGCTTATCTATAAAGGGCTTGTGGCTCGTATAGAAAGAAAAGTTTGGGCTTGAATCGAAATAAATGGAATCCTCCGGGGCTAGGCTAGAGTTTTAGACTCAAACTTCTGTCTTTGTTTTGTCACGAGCTGGATTTGAACCAAGACTTCAGGTTAAAGGGCATGAGCGACAACTGAAACCTGCGAACTACCTTTTATTCGATTCGTGACTTTTGGTTACCCGGTTCACCGAAAAGGCTACGTCCGGGGGTGGTGGTTTTATTTCATTCATTTTGATTGAATAGAATATTCAATGTTCGAAACCAATACCCCCTAAGAAAGCTTTTTTCGATAAAGCAAAGGATTCGTTCCGAGTCGCCAATAGGAAGAAGAGCTGATTCAACGTTAGCAAGAAGAGTTTTCGGAAGTAAGGAAGTAAGATAGCAGGTAAGACCGCTTCTTCCGCATCAACTGGTGATTCTTTTCACCCCTAAAGAAGTAAAATCAGTTAATTAGTAAGTTCCGTCGCTCCCAACCAGTTCTTCTTCGACCGCGAGTGAACCATAGCCTTTTCTTTGAGATAACCAGGTCTTTTTCTTTATTGCCAGGAGCTAGAAACAACATCTTCTTTTTGTTCACAGCTTAGTCCTTCTTCCTTTATCTAAGTGAAGAATTTCTTCTTCAATCGATGATTCTTCTTCGCCACTAACCATGAGTTCAGACTCGCCAAGAGTTGTTCTCATTCCAGGAGAGTTTTCAAGTAGTCAATCAAGAAAGACAGTCCGAAAGTCATCGGGTAAGGTTTTATAGTTCCAGGCTAAACGTACTAAATCTATTAGCTTATTGCCATTGGAGTGAAATCCTGTCCCGAAGTAGTGAGATAAGGATTTGCTTCCCTTAAAAGAAATCGAATCTTAGAATAGAAAGACTTGGCTGAGGCAGAACCAGGAATAGCCATTTCGCTATCGCCTGCTAACTCGTTTAAAGAAAGTCAACCCATGCGCCAATCGACGGTTCCGAGTTCGTTCTATTAATATTAAAAGAAAAGCCGGGTTTTCACTCTGTCGGGCGATTCCTCTTTGAACGATTTATTTGGCTTGGCCACTGCCACTAAAGACAGAGTTTTTGTTTGTCTTTTTACCAAGAGGCAGAGAAGGAGCTAGCCAAAAAAG